TGGAGGAATCACGTTCATATCTCAGTCGTCCTTTTCTGTTTCTTTTTTCTCTCTCTTTTTTTTTCTATCTCCTGTATCTGTAAGACTATTCCTTGAGTTTCGGGTCTCGCTCCAACACTTTTGGATGTTAGGATTTGCCGTCCCAGTCTTGGTTCGGAAAGACAAAAAAAGTGGGACTTACTGCCTCACATATCTCTGCAATAGGACCCACTCGTCTCTCGAGTCGAAGAGACATCTCCAGTGCTACTTCACTCGAGAATACAGGCATGGAAGTCGACGTCGACCAAGTGAAAATTTTGGGTTCCATTGGTGAGAAGCGAGAAGTCGAGGGACTTCTTTCAGAAATGCGAGAACTCTGGACGCCCCGCGTAGGATTCGAACCTCCGTACTATGCGGTACTATATTTTGAGTCTAGTATGCCTACCCTTCTTCCGAAGCAGGGAAACGCAGTGGAGTTACGCTCACCAATCTTATTATACGGGTATATCCATATACCTGTCAACTGCTGAACCGAATTTTCATCTCTCTTTTACCAAATTTACTTAACTGAGAGACTCCACTCGGGTCAGGTTTAGACGAGGTACCTGGACCTTTTTCATTACTCATTGCTTCTTCATGGAGCGGTAAGGTTCCACTTCATACTGACGACGGCCGAGGGTTCAAATCTATTCCCGCCCGCAATCAATCATCCCTAAAGGGGTGGTTGATTCCCCCTTCCCTCTTCCTACAGAGAGTTTCTCTTTTTTCACGACCTGACAAGCAAGCCCACGTCTGCCTCGTAAGCAAATCTTTTTTTCAGTATCAATAAAATAGTAACATATGAAGATGCAGAAAAGATAGGCATTCTCTTTCCGCCTAAACACTTGGATGTAGCAGCATGGGTCGTCACTGCCCAACCCCAGCTGTGCATCGCGCGAAAATACTTATATCTCCTCCGGAGTAGACGGGTGATCATTTTCCTAGCAAGTCATTCCGGGTGCGAAAAGACAAATACAAGCTAGATAGGAGAATGTCAGGATCAATTACCGAAGAAGATATAACTATTTCGTAAGTTGCAGAGACAGACTAGTTGGGACAGCAGAACCGGCTTCTAATAAAAATCATTCGAAAGAAAGAGTTCGCGTCACAAGAAGTGGGTCTGGAATAAAGTATTCCGTGTGATCCCGATAATGGGATCTATTAATATACCCGATAGGATTGATGCTAGTGCACGAATGATCATAGCTATTTCGATAGAACTTTTTGAAATTGATGGAGAAACTAATGAATTTCGTATATAAGTTGTGGATGCATCGCTCCTCCCATTCTTCCCAGTGAACATTAATTTAATTATTTTGAGATAATAGTAGATGGAAATGACACTTGTGACGAGCGCTACCAGAACTGATGGGTACGAACCAGCTTTCCATCCATGCCAAAAGAGATAGAGTTTACCAAAAAAACCGGATGGTGGAGGGATACCCCCTAGGGATGGTGAACGTAAAACCGGAGAGAATGTTAGAACAGGATCCTTCATGTATAATCCCGCGTAATCCCTGATATTATCAGTTCCGGTTCGTAAACCGAATGAGGTGACACGAGCAAAAGTTCCCAGATTCATGAGTATATAAATAAACGTATAAGTTATCATACTTGCGTAACCGTTCTCCGGGTCTGCAGCAAGTACTCCAATCATAATATATCCAATTTGGCTTATAGAGGGATAAGCTAGCATACGTTTCATGCTTATTTGAGTAACGGCAATTAGATTTCCTAATATCATGCTAGAGGCAGCTAATAATCCTACCACGATATGCCACTCATTAGATAAATGTGGAAAAATTAGACCGAAGAGTCGCGTAAATAAAGCCGGAGCTGCTACTTTAGAGGTAACGGAGAAAAAAGCAACGACTGGTATAGGAGAGTCAGAGTCGAAAAGAAGATTTCCGATCTTTCCGCTCATTCAGAACCGTGCATGAAATTCTTACTTCACACGGCTCTTGGTTCATAAGAGATTCACAACTGATATTGCTCCCAGAACCTTCCTCGTGTATGTTTCAAATCCATTCTTCCTTGAATAATTCATAATCATTCAATATGAGGACTAGTTGTTAACTTCTCGAGGAATCCCTCATCATTTGGTTAGATTACCCACCAGCAGTTTCGTCTCGAATTCTTTCTTGCTTGTTTGTCCTTCTTCATTTCTCAACGGAATCCTTTCAACAACTGAAACTACTTGTTGAGTCGGTAGGCACACACGCTGGGCGGGAGAGGCAAATTGCAACTTTTTTCGTTCCTTGACATTGCTTCATCAACTGTATTATACTAATTTTGGCATCCATGGCTGAGCGGTTAAAGCACCCAACTCATAATTGGCGAATTCACGGGTTCAATTCCTGTTGGATGCAACTAGGGGGGAGGGGATGATGGGAAAGATAGATAACTTGAAAATCTATTTGCGAAGCAATCGGAGCTAGCAGCAGGTAAAGTCAAATTAAATAGACTATACAGGAGTTACGGGAGGGGAAGAGGAGAAGGAGTTGTAGTGAAATGGACAAAGCGACGAGGATATTACGGAGAGATTGAAAAACCAATTAATTACAGAGAAGTCTATTCGTTTGTTGCAACAAAACCAATATACTTTCCATGTAGACTCGAAGTTAACTAAAAGCGAGATGAAAAATTGGATTGAGCAATTTTTTGATGTTAAAGTGGAGGGTATCAATAGCAGTCGGGTGAGAAATAAGAAAAAGAAGAAATCGAGTTCGAATTTTACAAGTAAAAAAAAAATGATTGCTAGACTTCGAGCTAATTATCTCATCCCATTTTTTCTGAACTAATGCTTGGGGGAGGTTTGTTTTGCCGTCGGATGAAATATTATGCATAAACATAAAAGGGAAGAATAAGTATGGCCATGTGACTGTATAAGGCGTATACTCCAGGCACCCGGAACCGGGCCATTCCGCAATTCGGGGAAACGACGGAATCCAAGCCCCACAAGCAATTGACTTGCGGTAGAGTATCTAGAAATGGTCGCAACAATGCTGGAATCATAACCAGTAGACATAGAGGGGGCGGACACAAGCGTTTATATCGTAAAATTGATTTTCGGCGAGAAAAGCTGAATATTCCCGGAAGAGTAGCCAGTATCGAATACGATCCCAATCGCAACGCCTTCATTTGTTTGATTAACTATACAGATGGTGACAAAAGATACATTTTGCATCCACGGGGAATAGGGGTTGGGGATATCATAACATCTGGTCCCGACGCATCCGTTTCAGTCGGAAATGCCCTACCTCTGAGTGCGGGTTGAATACTTGATTCGCGTATTCCGAAATTAATCGATCGGGTTGTAAGCTGGGCCCATAAACCTGGCACTACTTCGAACTTATTTTCTTCTTCTTAAAGGAAAATATGGAGTAAACCTGATTGGGGTAACCAAAATAGGGACAACAGCGCGTGCTAAACCAAAGTCTGAAGCAATTAAATATACATCAATTTGTAGAGGTAAGATAATATGGAAAACAAGTAAACAACCTCAAAGTCGTAGCGACAAACGAAGGGCGCCCTATGCGTATACCGGAGGCGCGGAAAGCACGAATTGGAGACATTCATTTGATTTGGCAGTCGGAGGCAAAATCGAAGCCACAGAATCACACAGGGAAGAGATGCGTGAAACTTAAATTACGTCAGTACCGGAGAAAGTAGAAGAAAGAGGTTTCCTAAGTTATCCCGGACATTGACTAATGCTAACGCGAATCATCGAAGTCACCAATTCTGTCGCTAAGTTCTTAAAAAATACTAAATTTTTGAGGAAAAGCCAGATGCGGGCAAAGATGCCAAGGATACAATATAGAATAGATGGCCCGAAAATTACTGGTTTTTCGGTAGGCATTCGTTTGGTACTACCGAAACCCAGCAGCGGTGCCTTTCATATCCAGAAAGCTGTATGCTTCGAAAGAGGCTTGTACAGTTTGGGAAGGGGTCTTCCTCAGTCGGTTTTTTTCCTTCGAAAAAAAAAATGGGAGGAGGGGGGGGTCTACCTCGACCAGAATACCTTTAGGTACCATTATACATAATGTAGAATCAAAATCTGGGAAAGGCGGATAATCAGTTAGAGCTGCTGGCGCAGCAGCGAAAGTAGTTGCAAAAGAAGGTCAACTCGCTACGCTGAGACTACCTTCCAACGAAATTCGTTTAATATCTCAAAATTGCTTAGCTGGTATAGGACGGGTTGGAAACATCGATATCAACAATGAGGGCTTGGGGAAAGCTGGATCCAAGCGCTGGTTAGGGAGGCGGCCTAAAGTGAGAGGGTCAGCTACGAATCCTGTGGATCACCCCCACGGGGGGGGGGAGGGCAGGACGTCAATCGGTAGGAAAAAGCCATCAACCCCTTGGGGGCATGTTGCGCTTGGAAGAAGAAGTCGGAGAGGTGGAAAATACAGCAACCCCCTCATACTTCGTCGACGTAAAGGTTATTAGTAAGCAGAAATATTAAGCAAGGGGTTAAGCGGCTATGGCACGTTCATCAAAAAAAGGTCCTTTCGTAGCTAATCACTTAATACGAGAAATTGAAAATCTTAATATAAGAAGGGAAAGAAAATTGGTTTTAACTTGGTCTCGCGCTTCTGCAGTCGTACCCATCATGATCGGTCACACCATTGCCGTTCATAATGGGCGGGAACACTTACCCATTTATGTAACCGATCGCATGGTGGGTCATAAATTGGGAGAATTTGCACCCACCCGGAATTTTAGGGGACATGCAAAAAATGATAAAGGATCTCGTCGATGATTAGGAAATCATACTTCATGAAAAACGAAAGGAAATTGGAAATCGGGGCGCGAGCTCTGGGGAAGAATATCCGCGTGTCAGATATCAAAATACGACGGATTATTGATCAAATCCGGGGTTGTCCGTACGGAAAAGCACTTGTATTACCCGAATTTATGCCTTATAAAACGTGTTATCTAATATCGCAATTGATTCTTTCTGCAGCGGCAAATGCCAATATCAATTTAGGATTGAATAAATCCGATTTGTTCATTAGTGAGGCCTGAGTCGAGAATTCAACATATTTGAAAAGGTTCCGCCCTCGAGCCCAAGGCCGGGGTTACCCGATAAAAAAACCCATTTGTAAAGTAATCATTAAGTCAAACTCCAATTTTCTTGGAGAGGTAGGGAAATGACTCCATACAAGATTCTTACCAGTAGGAACGTGTCAAGAAGTTAGGTAAAACTACGAAGAAAATTACTAAGTAGAAAATAATTTAATATTGAGCTGAGGAGAAATAGATACGGGGCGAAAGATTCATCCACTCGGTTTTCGACTCGGCGTAAATTAGAAGCATTACTCTCATTGGTTCGCACAGACAAAAGATTATCCAAAGTTTCTTGAAGGGGATAGACAAATACGAACCTCTGTCGAGAAGTATATTGCGAAACATGTTAAGGACGCTACAAACTATGGCGGAGTTGGACATATTGAAATCCAACGGAAAACAGATCTCATTCGAGTTGATATACATACGGGATTTCCTGATTTACTTATTGAGGAACAAAGTTTAGGGATTAGTCAAATGAAGAGCGATATCGAAAACATCTTAGGGGTCGAAAGCCGGAAGCTCCGAGTAATACTAAGTAGTATCGCCCAACCCTATGGGGAACCAAAAATATTGGCGGAACATGTTGCCTCACAATTAAGAAATAGAGTTCCTTTTCGACGAACTATGAAAAAAGCTATTGAGCTGGTTGGAAAGACTAGCGACAGAGGTATTAAGATACAAATAGCCGGACGACTCAACGGTAGTGAGATGGCTCGGGTTGAGTGGGCTAGGGAAGGTAGAGTCCCCCTCCAAACTATTAAAGCCCATGTAGGTTATTCCTACCACCCGGCTCAGACGATTTACGGGGTTTTAGGCATAAAGACCTGGACATTTCGGGGTACTGGGTGATTCCCACCCAATGAGAAAAAAAAAACTACTTAATTAATTCTAACCCAACCCGGTTTAGCTTCATCCCACTCTAGTTTCAATTTCTTCCTTTCGTTTCAAACTCCAGGAGATCTTTGCTACGCTTAGTGTGTGACTCGTTCAAGTAACATCTCTTTATCCATAAAAAAAAACTGATGGGGTAATTGACCGCCTATTTCCGAGTACTCAATAAGTGAATGCCGAAAATGAGGTGGGGTTATCTCATCGCAAATAAAATTTCTATCCATGAATTTTTTTTTTACGGGGAAGCTGAAACTGATACCAATTTATGATTATTTTGAGAGATAAAAATCGAAATAATTAAATTTTTATTTGTCAAAATCGTATGGTTAACCACTCAACTCCCGAAAAGCTTCGTCACGTAGCACAATTTCCAAATTGACAGATATTTATTGTCAATATCTGAAGTAGAGCTTTGAGTCAATTAGTGCTAGGAAAGTTGACTCGACGAAATTGAGGTGAAGTGAGAAGCTCCGTCGCCGGGGGGGGGGGACCAAAACGTTTGTTGCAAGAGACTGGAACAACGAGGAGACTTCTGAATCTCATTCATTCAGTTAATTAATATCGAGATTTGGTAGATGGGATGGCGAAAGAAGCCCATGCTTCAGAAGCAGAAAATAAATTATATAAATTATAAGATCGAGCTTATTTTCGCCCGTGGATTTAGTACCAAGTAATATTTGAACTGCTACTTATAAATGGGATGAAAATCGAGGGGAAGGGGAGAAAATAACGTAGAAGTAGTTAGTAAATTCGCAAAATATGCAAATTGGTAGCAAATTTATGAGGAGCTGGTTGAGAGGAGACTTCCACGTCCAGTTCTGCATCAGAGATTGATAAATTCTGTCGATATCGACTGTAACCCCAGACGAACTAAATATCGTAAGCAACATAGAGGAAGATTGAAGGGAATATCTAGTCGTGGCAACACCATCTCCTTTGGAAAATTTGCTCTCCAAGCCCTCGAACCTGCTTGGATTACGGCTAGACAAATAGAGGCGGGAAGGAGGGCAATAACACGCTATGCCCGTCGGGGCGGGAAGCTGTGGATACGCATTTTTCCCGACAAACCCGTCACCGTGAGACCCGCGGAAACACGTATGGGGTCGGGCAAAGGATCTCCGGAATACTGGGTATCCGCAATTAAACCAGGCCGAATAATTTATGAATTGAGTGGGGTATCGGAAGATGTAGCCAAAAAAGCTATGGCGATGGCTGCCCACAAAATGCCCGTGCTTACTCGGGTGGTAGCTACTATGGAGTCGTGATACTTGCCAGAAAAGGAGAAGGTGGGAAAAGAAACAAATGGTCTGAGAAGGAGTAGTAGTGGCAGAAGTGGTAGCAATGTCACGTCTGAAGCGTCACCTCGATTGTTGCCAAAGCGAATACACTTCACCCATTGGGTTAGATTAATTGCGATAACTTTAAATCACTTATTCCCAAAATTTTCTTGGCGGAATATATTTCTTTTCACTCGGATATACTACAAATAAACCTATTATTTCTCTCGATTACCAAACGATTCAGACTCAAAGTTATTCAGATGTAGCAGACAACAGCGGAGCTCGCAAATCAATGTGTATTCGAGTATTAGGAACTGGCAGCCGCAGATATGCAGGTACGGGTGACGTCGCGACAGCTGTAGTCAAAGAAGCAGTACCTAATATGTCTATAAAGAGATCGGAAGTGGTTAGGGCGGTGGCAGCATGTACTCGTAAAGGGATAAAACGATGTAACGGAATGGTTATTGGATTCGACGACAACGCGGCCATCGTCGTCAACCAAGAAGGAAATCCTAGGGGGACTAGAGTATTTGGTCCAGTCGCTAAGGAATTGAGAGATTACAATTTTGCCAGAGTAGTCTCTTTAGCCCCCGAGGTGTTGTAAATAGAAATGATTAAAATAATTTAGGGTAATCAGTTTGACAAATTTTCAAACCAAGTTTTTTTTGTAGAAAATTTCGGTTTGAAAATTTGTTAAATGTCTCTAAACTAGATATTCCAAATACATGAAATTAAATTGGAGGAGACAAAAAAAAAGAGGTTAGGAATCATTCTGGTATTGATAACTACAAAAATTACTGATTGATATTTCACGAATAACGACGCCATCTCCGCTGCACTTACCGCCATAAGAAATGGAAACACAAGAAGAAGAGCTATGATCAGGATACCTGCCACTAAAGTGACTGAACGCATCGTACAAATTTTGGCAGAAGAGGGTTTCATAAAAGATGCTGTGAAGCACAAGGATAATGGGAAAGAGTTTCCGGATGTGAGCCTGAGATATCTCGGTAAGAAGAAAGACCCCTACATTGCAGTTATCAAACGGATTAGCAAGCCTGGATTGAGGGTTTATTCCGATCGTCGGCAAATTCCTAAAATATTGGGCGGTATGGGAATTGCAACTTCATCGACATCTTATGGACTTGTTACAGATCGAGAGGCTCGACACAGAAAAATCGGGGGGGAAATTTTACGTCACATTTGGTAATTTGGAAGCTTCTCTTCAACCGGAAATCAATTTTTCCGAAATGACTACGTTTCAAAAAAGCTATTAGCAATATCAACTGAGTTAGCAACTTCTTCAAAGAAATCTATGAATTACGGGGGGGGGGGGGGAGTTAGTTGGAATGATGAAAAAGCAGAATCCTATTGACATAGAGGGTACAGTTACGGAATCGCTTCCCAACGCCACGTCTTGAGCATGTTTGGATAATGGATGCCAAGTCTTGACTCACATATCGGGAAAGATCTGACGGAATTACATAAGAATATTACCAGGAGATAGGGTAAGAGCCGAATTGAGTCCTTATGATCTTACCAAAGGGTGTACCATTTATCGACTTCGAAGTAAACAGACAAATAACAATCAGTAGATTTTGCTGTTGGCACAATCATCTAGTAATTATCTGCTTTTTCAAAGTTTTGTTTCAATTTGATAAAAAGGGAAAACGCATCTCAAATCTATCAGTAGATTTATCAAACTAATTTAAGGTTATAGCTACGAAAATTCGTGCCTCCATTCGTAAAATATGTGAAAAGTGTCGATTGATTCGTAGACGTGGACGAATCATGGTAATTTGTTGCAATCCGAAGCATAAGCAGAGGCAAGGGTAGTCAAAATATTTAAACGGAGAATCAATTAGCAATTAATAACAGTCTTCAAATATGAATAATCAATCAACTATTATGAATAATCAATCAACTATGTCAGCTAATTCAAAAAAAATTCGTTCGCGGAAGGTAAAGCGCGGAGTACAGAAGGGGGTTATTCATATCCAAGCAAGTTTCAATAATACCATTATTACTGTCACGGACGTTCGGGGATAGGTAGCTCTTCGGTGTTCGGCTGGTGCCTGCGGATTCAAGGGTACACGCAAGGGTACACCATTTGCCGCCCAAGCAGCGGCGGAAAAGGCTATCCGTGCTTCAATGGATCGGGGTATGAAGCAGGCAGAAATTATGATGAGTGGACCCGGTCCGGGAAGAGACACCGCCTTGCGGGCCATTCGCCGAAGCGGCGTAATCCTCAGTTTTGTACGTGATGTGACTCCCATGCCATATAATGGGTGCCGACCCCCCCGAAAAAGACGTGTCTAACTAGTAGTTCTGCAGAAACTAAAGGGGGATTTCCTTCATGCTTACGTGCGAAACATCGATCTCTACCCAGGCAATTCAATGGAAATGCGTTGAATCTAAGACAGAACATAAGCGTCTTCATTATGGTCGTTTTGTCGTATCTCCCTTCAAGAGGGGCCAAGTTAGTACTGTGGGAATTGCCACGCGTAAAGCCTCATTGGAGGAAGTTCAGGGGACGAGCATAACATGTGCGAGGTTTCACGAAGTTGTGCACGAGTATTCTACAGTGGGGGGTATTAAAGAGACAATACATGATGTTTCGATTAATCTAAAGGAAATTGTACCTAAGAGTGACTCCAATGATGTTAAAGAAGCACTTTTATCTGTAACTGGTCCCAAAGAAGTAATTGCAGGTGATACATCGTTGCCGCCCTCTGTCAAAGCGATTGACGATTTGCAATATATAGTTACTATCACCCAACCAATATCTGTAAATATTGAATCAAAAATTGAAAAAGATTGTGGATACCGCGTAGGAAAATCAAATGGATGTAAAGGTGGAGAATTTCCCGTCGATGCTGTATCTATGCCTGTCAGAAACGTAAATTATAGCGTACATCTATTTGGAAGTGGTAAAGCGACGCGAGAAACATCATTCATTGAAATATGGACTAATGGCAGTCCGACCCCAGACGAGGCAATAACCCAAGCTTCTAAAAAATTAATAGACTTATCAAGTCCTTTCTTGCACGCGAAACCCGAAGACGTCTCCTACTCGGGAGATAATGAAAGTCCCTCCGCTTCGGCGGGGTCGCTTTCACAAGTTTATGACGTAAATAAACTGACAAAAAAGTTATTCACAAATATGTTTATTGACCAACTAGAATTACCAGCTAGAGCCTCTAATTGTCTGAAAAAAGCCGAAATACACACAATTGCCGATTTGCTTAATTATAGCCGAGAAGATTCATCGAAAATAAAAAGTTTCGGACAAAAATCTGTAGATCAGGTGTCAAAAGCTCTATGGGAGCATTTCACCATTGAATTACCCAAAAATTAGCATATCCATTAGTAGGAACAGTCAGTGAAATCCAAATTATCTCATTATTGAAACAGACGATCTTGTCTCTTGTATGTTAAACTTTTCTCGTGTATCACACTTCTCTTCCGAAAGGTTTTAGAAAGGAAATATGAGTTAACCAAAACTCGAAAATTAACAATTGATTTATCATTCTTTCTGCATAAACGAGTAGAAGTCGATTATCCAAAGAACCCACTATTTTTCATGAAAGAAATAAATAAGTCTAGGGAAGTTTTGTCCCGGCCCGGGGGCTGGCGATTGTTCCCTAGACTAAATTTGACTATCTTTCAGGTTAATAAGAGATAGAAAGATACTAGAAAAGTCCCGAAGTTGAAGATCCGTCTATGGGTAAAGTTGCTCCAATACCTGACCAAATAGCGACCGCGGTGCCAATTGCAAGGACTGTTGTGGCTACTGGGCGCCGAAACGGATTCTGAAATTTATTGACATTTTCGGGGAAAGGGACGGTTAGCAAACCTGCGGGTACTGACGCCATTGAAAGAACACCTAATAGTTTATTGGGCACTGTCCGAAGTATTTGAAATACAGGAAAAAAATACCACTCAGGTAATATCTCCAAAGGAGTTGCAAACGGATTTGCTGGTTCACCAATCATTGATGGTTCCGAAACGGCCAAACCTACGGTACATGCGATAGTTCCTAATATTACTACAGGAGATATATATAAAAGATCATTGGGCCAAGCGGGTTCCCCGTAGTAATTATGCCCCATACCTTTAGCTAATTTTGCTCTCAAAACGGGATCGTTCAGGTCAGGTTTTTTTGTTATTGGGGTGGACTCCTCACTCCCCCACAAGAATCGAACATGAGAATTTCTTCTCATACGGCTCAAGCAAATATAGAATTATATTACCCCGCAACTGTTAGGTTGGCAAATAGAGAAAGGGGGAACGCGAAAAAAAAATTGTTTCGCAACATGGCTTCTCATCCGAATCAGCTCAATAATGAAATAGGGCTTCGCGGATTATCTCGTATCCCATACACACGTGTCGCATCGCTGCGAGTTTATACAAGGCCAGATACTTACGAGCTACGGTATAGGATCTTAACTTGTTACAACTTCGGCTATATATATATCTTTAGATCGTTTTGTTACCCCAACGGCTACTCCTGCAAACAATTAGCTTTTGATGCAAAAGAAATGTATGCGTCGTCTTAAAAACCGTATGTTTAAAAGCTTCACACAATCCCAATTGAATATATAGGGTTTTACGAGGCCTTTCAAAATTTTTAGGTCGATCATGGCGAAAATTCTCCAAACAACTTTAGTCTCAGTTCGAAAATTATGTTTTTATATCCAGGTTTCGAATCTTAGTCCCAAGGAAAAGTTGGAAGAGAGACACACCTTATGTTATGGTTGCAGCAGTATCCAACTAGACGTCTGCGTAGCCTACACGTCTTGTGACGAGTCACACACTCCCGTAATCCAAATTTTTTCCTTTGACGCTTCGATTATTTTGTCCCAATAGTCCGAGACGATAACTAAATCCGCTAGATTACTTATCATTTGGCTTAGTAATAAGTATCAGCGGCAACGGAACAAACTATCAAGGAACCACGGATTGAAATTGAAATCCCCCGCTGAATATAGCGAGAGAGGTTTTTTATCTCTCATTTATGACTAAATTGTAAAGGACCCGGAATGCCTTGTTTACGAATCGTTGGGAAATGCATCAGCGTAAAAACAGCAGTAAGAGGCGGCAAGACAAAGGTGTGTAAACTGTAAAAACGGGTTAACGTTGATTGGCCGACACTAGCACTTCCTCGTAATGACTCTACTAATGAAGATCCTACTAGGGGAATAGCTTCGGGTACACCGGTTACGATTTTGACGGCCCAATAACCAATCTGATCCCAGGGTAAAGAATATCCAGTTACACCGAAAGAGACGGTTGATACAGCTAGAGTCACCCCAGTAACCCAAGTCAATTCGCGAGGTTTTTTGAATCCACCTGTAAGATAAACGCAAAATACATGCAAAATCGTCATTAATACCATCATACTTGCTGACCACCGATGAACAGACCGAATAAGCCAACCGAAATTAACTTCAGTCATTATATATTGAACTGAGGAGAAAGCTTCTGCGACAGTCGGGCGGTAGTAAAAGGTCATGGCAAAACCGGTGGCTACTTGAACCAAAAAACGAGTCGGCGTGATTCCCCCCAAGCAATAAAATATGTTCACGTGTGGAGGGACATATTTACTAGTAATATCGTCAGCAATTGCCTGAATTTCTAGGCGCTCTTCGAACCAATCATATACCTTAGTGAGATAGGTAAGCTTTCTTAACTCCCTCTTCGTAAACTGCACATGAGACTTTTTTCTCATGCAGCTTAAGCAAAGCTGTTTGGGCATCGCCTATTCCATTAGTAGTTGAGTCACTCGGGTGAAGAGGTAAAAAGAGACGGCAGACCCCCAACATCTTTTACTAATCAATGGGGGGAGAAGCGACTCGGCCTCGAAAAACTCGAAACTATATATAATTTACTTCGATCTCACGTTAGCTTTTATTTCTTAGTCGAAATTATAGCACTAGCGTCTTGGGAAATCTTTCAATCTTATCGATGTACCCCTCCCCCAATAGAAGGAAAACCCGGTAGAAGAGGAAAGAAAAAAAAAGGGGGGGGGGGGGGGTATATAAATGAATAGAGGTTACTTCGTTCTGATCTGATTTGTTTTGACACCTACAGAACCTTAGATTTTCACTACATTTCAATTTTCTTTTTCCAAGTAGGAAGACTCGACGGGCGGCAACTCCTCCATCACCCCGAATCAAAATCCACATGGCTCCTTTTTATCTACCCACATACTCTGGTGGACGGCCGTAATTAAAAAACATTTCGTCAATAATTTTTTTGATACAGCACCGAGTCGGGAATATCAGGTAACAACTTAATCACGAAATTTCGGTGGTAAATTGATGCAAATTAATCATAGTTTGAGCTTTGTAACAGATGTGAAATTCTCGCGTTTCGGGTGCTAATAACTCGACCGCTACCTGGCGAGATACCAATAATCTAATATATCTATTGAAAGAAAAGACTGTTTATTTGTTGAACCAGATTAGTTGCGACGAATCACACACCCATATTATTGTCTTCTAAAAATATTTAAAGTTCGCGCGATTTAACTACCGTTCCGATTTATGATGAGGTATCTATTTCTGAACCCCCAGCTATTGCCGTTACATCAGTGGGGTTCAGTACTTTTCTACCAACTAATTGGAATACCGTCCAATAAAACGGATGAGTTATAAATTTCCAATATAGTAACTGGGAATACTGCAAATAAAGCCATGAAAAATCCCATCAAGGGGGTAGTCCCCCAACCGGGGGCAACCTTTCCATACTCCGAATTAAGCGGCTTCAAAACCATTCCCAATAAACTTATTCTGGGTTTACCTCTGGGGGTGTCACCAACAACTTTTGTAGCCATAAAACCTGCTCAATTGATTGAAATTTGTTGACTTTGTATACTACTATAGCAAGTAAAGTGGGCACTAATATTTTTTTTTGGATTACATGGCAATGGAAACCGCAACTTCGGTCACTATCTCTATATCCCGTTCACTCGTTAGCCTCACCGGTTACGCCCTGTATACCGCTTCCGGTCAACCCGCCAAAGAGCTCAGAGACCCTTCCGAGGAACATGAGGATTAGTTGGACTGATAGACCTTCCTTCGCAAAATTAGAAAGGAAGGTCTCTAATCAACTTAATTTACCTCATATTCGTGATTTTGCTGATCTAACAAAATCTGTTTCTACGGTAAAATTGAAATCAGGGAAAGCTCTCTATTTACCCTTGCTGGGTACTTTTGGAGGCTCCCGAGAGAAGGTGGCAAAAAATATTATACCTAAAGTTGCTACCGACAAAAATGTGTAAACCAGTGCTTCCATGGATTCAGCCGTAATAGTGGTATTTTGTAAATATCTTTCGTACTAATTGCGGTGGGGGGGGGGGGGGGGTTCTAGTTCCTCCAAGTTTTTTTGCTTAACTTCGAAGTATTAAAAACTATTGAATTGAATCAATTTATTAAATTATTAAATTTTGACAAAACAACTATTTATTATTTTAGAATTCAGTCAATTTTTGTAACTAACCTGATAAGGAGGGGAATTTAATAAGATAAATAAGAGAAAACTTTTTGAACAGCTTGTCTTTTGGTACTTGGATCCCCCAACTTCTGAAATGTCCCGAATTCAACTTGGGCGTCCAAGTCGGGATCGATACCAGCAAAAACGTCTCTGAATAAGGTTCTTGCACCGTGCCAGATGTGACCGAAGGAGGAGGTAAGAGCAAATGTGCCGTGGCCAAAAGTGAACCAACCCCGTGGGCTACTTCTAAAAACACCATCCGATTTTAAAGTGGCGCGATCAAACTCAGATATCTCACCTAATTGGGCGCGTCTGGCGTATTTCTTCACCGTGGCGGGATCACTGAAACTAGCACCATCTAGTTCGCCGCCGAAGAATTCTACGGCTACACCGACTTGCTCAACGCTATATTTAGATTCTGCTCGTCTAAATGGTACATCAGCTCTCACGACACCCTCGCTATCTACCAGGACTACGGGAAATGTTTCAAAAAAAGTTGGCATACGGCGTACAAACAGTTCGTGGCCTTCCCTATCTTTAAAAACAGCATGGCCTAACCAGCCAACGGCTATTCCGTCGCCGTTGTCCATCGCACCTGCTCTAAACAATCCGCCTTTGGCGGGGTTATTACCGATGTAGTCGTAAGAAGCTAATTTCTCCGGAATCTTCGACCAAGCTTGGGATAGACTTAGATTTTCGACTTCACCTGATCGTATCCGTTTCTCTATCTCTTGTTGAAAAAACCCCTGATCCCACTGGTAGCGGGTGGGGCCAAACAATTCGATCGGGGTAGCAGCGGAGCCATACCACATGGTTCCGGAAACGACGAAAGCGGCAAAAAATACGGCAGCAATACTGCTAGACGACACAGTTTCAACATTTCCCATACGTAGAGCTTTGTATAACCGTTGAGGGGGGCGAACACTTAGGTGAAACAAACCCGCTAGTATACCTAAAACTCCTGCTGCTATGTGATGCGAAGCTATCCCGCCTGGCACAAATGGATCAAAACCCTCGGCCCCCCAAGCTGGATCTATAGGTTCTACCTTTCCGGTTAACCCGTAAGGGTCTGATATCCAAATACCGGGGCCAAACAAGCCCGTTACGTGAAATGCTCCAAACGCGAAACGAAGTACTCCCGAAAGAAATAGGTGGATTCCAAATATTTTTGGTAAATCCAGCGATGGTTTTCCCGTGCGATCGTCGCGAAATAGATCTAGGTCCCAATACACCCAGTGCCAGATAGCGGCTAGAAGTAGCAAACCAGATAGTATGATGTGAGCTGCGGCTACTCCTTCGTAACTCCAGATACCCGCGTCAGTTGCGGTATCTCCGGTGATGCTCCAGCCTCCCCACGACTTTGTTACTCCAATGCGAGTCATAAATGGAATGACGAACATACCCTGCCTCCACATGGGATCAAGAACGGGATCCGATGGGTCGAAAACAGCTAGTTCATATGAAGCCATTGAACCCGCCCAGCCAGAGACCAAAGCAGTATGCATCAGATGTACGGAAATGAGACGACCGGGATCGTTTAATACGACGGTATGGACGCGATACCAAGGCAAACCCGTGAGAAACCCCTTTCTTGGATATTGGAGATGAGTGACTACTACGTAACTTTCTTGCAATATAGGCTTGCGTCATAAGTTATAAGGAGACAAGATAAAAGTTGTTGTATGAAATATACAAATCAATATCTTGGTTCGTTATTAGATTAGAGGCATTCCTTTTTCCCTGCCTTGTCTCACCTATTTGTTTGGTTCGCACAAAACACTTGTACGAAACACGTAGTAATTCAAAGTAAGCCAGTAACTTTTCTTTCAGGAACAGACGAAGGCATAGATACGAAGGCATAGATATTTTAGCATTTACGTGCTTTATATAACAATGTAGAGATTGGTCCCATCAGAGTCTGTTAATATCTGAAAAAAGATGCGATTTATTTAATCCACGTTGTCTTGATCAAGCGTGTTATAATATGATGGAAGCTCCTTTTCGATTTGGCTTTTACGTCCCCAACTTGGAGGTCAATATCTTTCAGTAGTTTCTCATGCCAATTGGTGTTCCAAAGGTGCCTTTTCGTCTTCCCGGGGAAGAGGATGCGGCTTGGGTTGACGTATAGTGCGACTCGTCAGGTGCATCGAGCCGGATGGAACCCGTTTCCGTCATTTCTTACCCGATTGATTTGTCTCTACCTCGCTTGGAATTGACTAATAATCTATCAGTAGTCAAATGCGTGAGGAAATTTCGTCAGTAGGTTTAGTAGTTGTCAGAATCCACGGCTAGTTAAAATAAACAGATTGTTTGGGCTCCGGTTACTAAGTCCCAGATATTGGTCGTAGCCGGAATGACTACGAAATAGAAACCGGAACAGCGAAAAAAAAATGAAATAGATTTTTATTTTGAATATGTTACATAAAATGTGGGAATAAACGCAGGGGAAGTGAAACTATTTGTTCCATATGTGCAAATAGCGGTCGGAACCCTACAACCTCCGGGGTAGAAGATGAACCTAAAGACTCTTCACATAAAAAAGACTCAGTTACGGACAGAAATGAACTGGTGCAAGAGGGAGAAGTTAACAAACTGAAGTGGATTCACCGATCACCAGTTACGAAGTGGTTCAGAATGTGCGAAAGCTGGGCCAGACAAACTTGAACCGAAAAAGCTAATGCGGGTAAAGTTTTTTTAGAAAGAAAAAAATAGAGAAAAAGAAGGAATAATTCTTTCTTATACTCATTTCACGTGGAAGCTACCGGAGCCGTATGTCTCTAACGACACCTATGCGGTTCTAGAGGGGGGGGGAGCAGAGCGGGAATCGCGAAAACCTATCCCAATCAACCGGCTTTATCGAGAGAGACTACTTTTTCTAGGTCAACAAGTCGATGACGAAATTGCCAATCAACTAATTGGTATCATGATGTATCTAAATGGGGAAGATCAAGCCAAGGATATGTACTTGTATGTAAATTCACCCGGTGGGGCAGTATTAGCCGGAATATCTGCTTATGACGCGATGCAATTTGTCGTACCAGATGTACATACTATTTGCATGGGACTAGCTGCTTCAATGGGATCCTCCATTTCGGCTGGAGGGGAAATTACCAGACGTATAGCACTACCCCACGCTTGGCGCCAATGATTTGTACGGATTAGAACTCTGCCTCCGCCTAGTTGGGGTAACAATAGCATGGCAACTTTTACTTGGTGACTCCCCCTATACACACCCAACTATGAAATAGTGAAACGCCAAGGAGGTAAATTGAGTCAAAATAAATTTTTTGACTTGTAGTGAATTCATTCTAGATCGAAATCGATATATTTTAGCGTCATAAATTTGAGAAAGTGTCGAATCTACATAAATTATTAAACTTCAAGTTTTTATAAAGTTGGGTAATGCCGATTCCGTTATCCATCGGGAGTATATGTAGCAAACTTTGGGATTGCTGGCGCGACACGCGATACGGCGACGGAACCATCATAATACGTTTGAAAGAAAGGATGGTGGGATCTCGTAATAATCTTCTCGTAGTATTGCAAGAAGAAGGAGTTGATTGACAGCAAAGCAAAACTTTCTTTTGGGACAAAAATTTGAGGTTTAACTACTAGTTTGGGCAGACTTACTTTGTCGACTCACCGGAGGTATAGCCGTATGCAAAACAGTTTGCTTGTACGGTTGAACCTAATAGGAGTCACTTAATTAGGGTAATGATTCATCAACCCGCTAGTTCGTATTATGATGGACAAGCAGGGGAATGTGTTATGGAAGCAGGAGAAGCATCAAAACTACGCGATTGCATAACCAAAGTCTATGCCCAAAGAACTGGTAAACCCTTGTGGATAATTTCCGAAGATATGGAAAGAGACGTTTTTCCGTCAGCAGAAGAAGCTCAGGATTATGGCGTTGCGGACCCGGTAGCGCCGGAAAATGCGTCAGCTTGAAGATTCGAGAAGTAAGAAGTAACTTAGATTTGCAGGAAGGAGGCAAATCCCTCTGATTCAAATTTTATTTCCTTGTAATTTCACGTTTATTTGTCTAGCTAGTTACTACCCCACCCACTTGAAAAAGCAAATATTCAAATTTTATTTTCTTACTTCAAACAAAAAAATATTCTAAAAATTGATTGCTGGAGATTCAGATGTAGCAAGTTTCCCTAAATGGTTGATCCTAAATGGTTGATAATATTTTGAACCAAATAAAATTTATGCGTCTTTGAACGTGCCAACAAATCAGCAACTAATTAGGAAAGCGAGACAACGGTTGGGAATTGGAACAAAATCCCCCGCTCTTCGGGGATGCCCCCAACGGAGAGGAGTGTGTACTAGGGTGTATGTGTGACCTGTTCGGATCGGAAACCTGAAACATTGGGGGGTTGACATCGCGAGGTAATCTCTCCAATGAAATGGGGGTAAATCCATAATCCATCTGTTTTGATGAGAAATAGAAATTCGTGGTTAGAGTCGGTGTAAATCCGATCATTTTGATTTGGGACGATAAAAATTAGTCGATGGTGATAAAATTGAGTTATTAAGCGAAGCTAAGCGAGTGATATAAACTTTTATATCTATTTCGCCAATCCCATTGCGGTGGCAATAACCACGGGTCAGCTGTTCCGCCAATCTCCAGCCTAAAATACCGTTACTATACATATGATTCCTTCCAAAAGAAATAAGTAACGAATAAGAAATGGAAGCGAGAAAGCCCAGCTTGACGGGCTGAGTTAAATATTGGGGATCATGCGACCCGCCGGCAGCAATTTTCTTTTCCTCATCTTCGGAAAAACCTAGGCTCCGGTATATAGGAGGGACCCGGTTGCCACAAGAAATTGACCACGGAAACATTGGAATCCGCGGTATCCCCGGTACAACGTACCGCCTATTGGCAGGTAAACAATTGGAGGTGAGGTATCTAACCTGTACCGGAGTATTTACGGAAGGGAAAATCGGAGTAGCAAAAGCCGCCGGAATCTTTATTTCTCACATCAGATAGGGAAAGCAGAAATTTGTCACAGCCGATAAATTTCTGAAAAATTGTGAAGCAGTTACCTAATGACCTCCTAAAAATTGAAAGGCGCAGCATGTCAACGCACATAGTGTAGTACCGCACATGGTGTAATTAAGATATAAATCTATCTTCGATATTTTTATCTCTTTGGGGGGGTACATTTCGGTATGACACAGCATATCTAGTTCTATAAATTGACATCTCCAAATAAGAAATATTGAGACGCAATTATTTGGGGGAGTGACAGAGAGAGCCTAGGAATAAATGGATTTCTCAGACGAAAATATAATTTTCTGTGAGGTTATATACATATAATGACCAGAGTAAAACGAGGATCCGTAGCTCGGAGATATCGCAGAGGCATTCTTGATTTTGCATCCGGGTTCCGGGGAGCTCATTCGAGATTATTTAGAGCAGCGAACCAGCAAGAAAAAAGGGCATTAGCTTGTGCTTATGTAGATAGAAACAACCGGAAGAGAAAATTCCGTCGTCTGTGGATCGCTCGGATTAATGCAGCAGCGCGGAAAAACGGAATTACGTACAGTTCGATGATTCACAGTTTGTTTGAGAATCAAGTTTTTTTGAATCGCAAGACACTCGCGCAAGTAGCTATTCCAGATGCTTACTGTTCTTCCCGGCTAGTACGAACAACTAATGGTGAGAGAGATTGACATACGGCGGTAAGCCTCTCCGGATTAAACGGAGAGGCCAGAAATAAGATAAAGAACGAGTTAACTCGCAGATCTATCGCGGGAAAGGGAGAAAGAAGAAAAAATAAACGGAAGGACAGACTATCTTATAGACATCAGTTTGATTCAACTTCAATATATTCAAATATTAAATCCCATTTTTTTTCGCAGGATATTTCTAGTTGTCAAATTGAAAAATCCCCCCTAATTCAATTTTCGCTATTTGAAAAGGGTAGCAAAGCCAAAATACGGGCTCTCTTTATAGCGACAGCTACCGAACGCTGCTGCTTGGAGGTCAATCTATTCATCCGTCTCGATAGTATTCTTCCCTGCTCACTGACGAATCTACGAAGTAGGCTTGTATCTTTGTAATCAATAGTTTCATCGGAACGGATTGACGGGGAACGTCTACGGAGAGATCGTTTAAATTTATTCGTGATATTTTTTTGTGACTACCAATACACATTCCAATACACATTAATATTGATTACTTACAAATTAATCAGAAATATTCTTTATTTCTTTAGTTCTTTATGGTGAGTATGTTTGTGGCAACAAGCACGAAATTTCTTCGATTCCAACCGAGTAGGTGTGTTACGGCGATTCTTACGTGTGGTGTATCGGGAAATACCCGTGGATTTGCCGCCAGCCTCTTTGCTAGTACAGGTTGTACATACTAAAGCAATGGTCACCCTCACATCTTTACTTTTGGTCATAAAATCAATTATATCGTAATAAGATAAGTTTTTTTTTCGAGGGAGGGGGTCGCAAGTAGGTCCAAATGTATTTGAATATTTGAATGGACTACTTGCGAAGTTTCGACAATAATAAAGTTTAAGTTTTAGCTACCCCCACCCATAACTCGGTTACGCGTCACCCGTTTTGTAAGACGTAAAGTTATCCGACTTTTTTGCCTTATTTAATCCCATTAGTTCTTTGAATTAGAGAAAAGGAAATAGTAAAGCGTCTGGGAAGAACCGATTAACTTCTATTAAGGAACCAGCCAACAATCCAAACCATATTGCAGCTACGACGGGGGCCGTGGAAAGATATATTTTCACATGTTGCATTAAAAGTCCTCCTTCGTTTCAGGATCTTTTTCCTCTATCTCCTAATCTTTATTCCTCTTCCACTTCTTTATCTTATAAAAAAAAAACAATTACTTACAACTTAGAAATCAATTTCTTCCAAAAGGAAAAACTGATAAACCCGGAATACTCGATATTGGTGATACCAGTAGCCGCAACATCGGCAAGAAATGAGAAGGGGAAGGAGTAAGAATTGAACGGAGTGTCATAGGACAACTATCTATATAGGACAGCTACCTATTAAGAAATGAATTTTCTCTTTACCAGTAGCCGGTATCTACAGCTATCAGTTATAATAAATATAGTAATATAATATTGGATCGATGATACGATTTACCAAGATTAAATAGGGATGTGACGCAGCTCGGTAGCGTGTTTGTTTTGGGTACAAAATGTCGCAGGTTCAAATCCCGTCATCCCTATTTTTGATCCATGCACCAAGCTTCGGGGATAGGACTTCTCGTCTCAACAAATTGATTTCTGCCCCCCCCCCCTTTCCTTCTTTTCTTATGAAGGAACAAAAGATTTCTACCTCTTACTTCCTCCTCACTCCGTGAGGAAGGAAGGTTGCCTCATTTTTATATACTTTCGAATATGGGAATAACTACGAAAGGGGAGGCGCCTTTAGTTCAGTCCGGTAGAACGCGGGTCTCCAAAACCCGATGTCGTAGGTTCGAATCCTACAGGGCGTGCTTACTACCGTTTACCCAAGGATTATTTAGTAGAAATAATACGTGTCAAATACAAAATACCTAGAAACCGGGGGCGACAAATGTGTCGTCGACGAAGCAGCCCCCCCCCCCACGTCTATTTCTTGGATAAATAAATATTTTCAAACAAATCCTAGAAATGAATAAATAATTAAATAGAATAAATAATTTTCAGATGAATCGTTTTCCATCTTTTTTCTAAAGCAACGTTTTGTTTAAGATTAAGATGTCACAATTATTCAATTCTATCGAATATCTAATTGATCGCCACGTCGATATTGTGGGTATGCAGTTACAAATAATCCAGCTAGGGTTATTGGAATCGAACCCGACACAATTCCCGATAGTGATGCTTCAACCATTCTAGTTTATAAATATTTGATTTAAATACTTACCGAAGTTGATTTCTGCATAGTATTTGGTAAGTACAACGAATTAGTAGGTGACGGTGGGACCCACTTTCCTGTATTTCCACCCCTCTATCTAGGTTCCATATGATAATACTAAATCACAAAATCTGAATCTTGTTCAATCCAACAAATAAAGCTGAAGTCGAAGTTAATACAGACGTTAGGAAGGCGAAATAGCTTAATAGGGTGAGCATAAATTTGAATACCAAATTATCTGGCAAATGGGTTAGTATACGACTTCTTCGAGTAGTTTATCACCCGAAATTACGGAATCAAAGTTGTTTATTCAAATTTGCTAAGTCGGGATTAATTAATAATAAGTTTTATTAGGTGATCCAAATCTATTGATTTAGTTTATTCGGTACAATTCAATTATGTCTTATTTATCTAATCTACGAGGTGGGCAACTACGTAGTACCTCTAAACCGTTAATTAATTGCTTAAGAATTGCTAAATTAAATCTTTGGTAACTACCTCCAATCCACCCCCCCCCCCCCGGGGAATAGCTATCCCCTCGGCCTGGGGCTAATGCGCGTAGGCTTAGTTGAAGTCTTAATTGCCTGGACACGCCAAGAGACGAAAGCAGGCTGGGAGATGGAACAACGGGAGAGGTAAAACCCCTACGTCTACGAACCACCGTATGATTCCGAAGCCGAAGCCGGTCAAGGCTTTCTAGTCAGTTTGGTCTAGGTATAGGTAAAGTAGCCGCTACCGGAAATTCCGGAAATATCGAATACCTAACTTGTGAGCAGCAAGTAACCTTGCCGCCACAAAGGTGGGCTAGCTATACTGAACCAGTATATTTCGGATATACCCTGGGTATAGAAGTGACATCCTAATTTGGTTCAGGTCCCGTCCGAAAAGGTTTACTGGTAGATTTCACATCTCTTACTTCCTTTTCCTATTCGGGAAGCAATCCCTTTTAGTATTACAAGATAGATATAGATACGGAGCTGAACATGTCTGGGAATACAGGAGAACGCCCCTTCGCTGACATCATTACTAGCATTCGATACTGGGTCATCCACAGCATTACTATACCCTCCCCGTTTATTGCAGGCTGGCTGTCTGTCAGTACAGGTTTAGCTTACGATGTTTTCGGAAGCCCCCGCCCAAACGAATATTTCTCAGAGAGCCGACAAGAAGTTCCCTTAGTTACTGGACGTTTCGATTCGCTGGAACAGGTCGACGCATTCACCAAATTCTTCTAGGAGAAACCAACACCAATGGCTTTAGATAAAACTTATCCAATTTTCACTGTTAGATGGTTAGCCGTTCACGGCTTAGCGGTACCAACAGTTTTTTTCCCGGGGTCCATATCAGCTATGCAATTCATTCAAAGATAGTTTTTAGTGAGCTCCGAATCTACGACACAACCGAATCCAAATAAACAGAGTGTAGAATCGAATCGTACAAGCCTTTACCGGGGATTATTACTGATTTTCGTACTTGCCGTTCCTTTTTCTAATTACTTTTTCAATTAGAAACTAAAAAGAATTGTCCGAAAACGATCAAAATCCTAATTATTTGTGACTGTTCATGTCTCGAGTCGAGACCAGATGATAAAACCAACGAAGTGGAGGGCAAGGAGGTGGCGCGGATGACAAATACCACTGGAAGGATTCCCCTGTGGTTGGTGGGTACTGTAGCCGGTACACCTGTGATAGGTTCGCTAGGCGTATTCCTTTATGGAGCTTACTCGGGGTTGGGGTCGTCTCCTCAATAATAAATGCCGCTTGATGTATAAAATTTATCCGAATTTTGAAAGCGAATTATCCATTTTTTCTTCTCCTTTTACTTGAAGAAGGAGGAGAAAGAAGCGGTTCAATTTAATTTATCTCTATTTAGTTAGCTAAAGACTAGTTCTACGATGCATTTTTCAGGTAGATGGATCGATCGATTCTTTAGACAGAAAAGAATCGGTCGAGGCTGAATGTGACAATTGGAACGAACAATTATTTATATTTTTTTATATCATAGTAATTTTTTTTTTTTGAATATAGAAAGAAGATAGGTGCTTCAGTCTGGGGGGAAACTAGTTGAACATAATCGGATCAATCAATAAACTTTCGAGTACGATTTTTAGTTTGTTAAACTAGAAAATGGAGTTTTTCTTTCCTCCATCTCCACCTATTTTTTCTCTTCCCTCCATTTCTACCTAGTAGTAATCCCCTCAACTGTCTTATCTACAACTGTGGACTACCTCCCTCTCTCTACTCGACATTGCATCTTCCGTGCCCCAGTTTAGGCTTGACGGAGTCAAACCGGGAGAATGAGCGATAGAAAAGTAAACTGATTGCGTCGGGGGAGACATGTGGATAATGGATGGTGGGTGATGCTGGTGGTGTCGACGCTGCTGACGCCACCAGCATTATCCAAGTTGACGCAGTCAACACTTTCTATGTGGCTACCAAACTATTGGCTGGGAAAGAGAAAAGACAAGTGAAGTTTTTTTCCTACACGCCACTATCGGTGGGATTATCTAGCCACGAAAGGGGTGACAAAAAGGAGGGGTAGGCAATCAGAAATTCATTTCTGCCAATTGCACCTTTTCAAACTGCTTCTTCTTAAGCACGGGAAAAATCTGTGCCAAGACAACCGATGCAAAAAAAGCTATAAGACCTCGAATACGCAGCGGATCCTGGAGTACGATTTCGACTTCTCCCTGACCGAACCCACCGACATTGGGGTTATTAGTCAATGGCTGATCGGACTTAACGAACTCACCTTCTGAAACAATGAGCTCGAGACCGGGAGGGACAGTATCCGTTGCTTCACGATTCCCGGATGACTCTTCGATAGTGATTTCATATCCACCCCTTCCCTCTTTACGAACAACCCTCTTTATTTTTCCTGTCGCTGAAGCGGTGTAGACCGTGTTGTTGCTTCTGCTCCCATCTGGGTAGATTTGTCCCCTCCCCCTATTCCCTCCCACATAAATGGGATATTTCAGAAAATGAGCTTCCCTGTTAGTACCAGGGTCTGGTGAGAGGATTGGAAATGTAATTTCGGTGTATAATTTGCCCGGCACTGGTCCTACGACGATTACATTTTCCTTGCCGGGACGGTAACTTTGAAATGACAATTTTCCTAACTTCTCTTTCATTTCGGCTGGAACGCGATTAGAGGGAGCCAATTCAAACCCCTCTGGTAGAATGAGGACAGCGCCGACATTCAATCCTCCCTTTTTGCCGTTTGCAAGTACTTATTTTATCTACGTATCATAGGGAATCTTAACAACTGCTTCAAATACAGTATCGGGAAGAACAGATTGCGGGGCCTCAAGATCCACAGGTTTCTTGGCTAGGTGGCAATTGGCACACACAATACGCCCCGTGGCTTCTCGGGGATTTTCATAATTCTGTTGCGCAAGAATCGGATATGCATTTGATACAGATGGACAGTTTAATTCGCCGAAACCGATCGATACTGCAAGTGCAAGTGACGGAATCCAACACCTCATCATCCAGTTATTCGTAATTCTTCTTTGCATAGATTGATGATTAGTATCAAGTCTTTGTACAAACGGGTTACTTGCTGACCCCGCTTGGTAGCAAATAATTTCTTCTTGTTCTAATTCTTTCTCTTTCTATATTCGATCATTATTAGCAGATTACAAACGAGGGGGGGGGGTGCAAATAACCCAAAAGAATGAACTGGTCTAGCCTGCTAGATGCAAATTCGGAGAAGAAACGGTTATCACCCACTCATTGTGTGGTAAGTTGCTACAATCGAGGGAGATGTGCGATTCAAGTGACGAAAAATCCAATATTTGGATACCGTATCTAAAATAACTGGGAAGGTTGAAACGAGGCGAGAAATTACATATTTATTGGGGATTAAGCCAAAATGTTCGAAGAGGGAGCCTATGACTATTTCCCAACCATGGGGCGAGTGGAACCCCACACATAAATCAGTTAGTGAAGGAATGGAAAACGCTTTCATTGTGTCATTCAAGCTATAAAATGACTCCTGAATCCGGGAATTTAGAACTGAAAGTCTCTTTCGACCCGTTATAAACAATAAGGTTGGGATGGCGATACTAATTACATCGGTTACTAGTTGCAGCAGTAACTGAATATTGAGTTCGTTATACATTGTTGCCAACTGAGTAGTCTCATCATATGCATTGGCATCAAAACTTTGCAACTGCGTATCTGCCAAATGTTCAGTCGCGTTATTTAACCAAAGCAATGCTTCTGCTTCTCGAAGCTGCTTCGGAGCCTTCTCCTCCTGAAGGGGGTTGATAAATACTTGAGTTTGAGTGATGTTCCACCAACCCCTAATCCGAGACTCTAGAAACCAATTTCTTAAACTGATTGGAATCGTGAGCGGGAGAAGCAGAAAGCACCCAACATATTTAAGGGAAACTAATGCTTGGTTTCTAGTTAAGTCAAAATCATTATGTACCAACACACTTGATTGATTTGTCAATTCCGCCCCGAACCTGGATAAGGTGCGAGTTACAGAACGAGGCACCAAACTAATTGACTCGTAGGCCGACGAAAAATTTGCTGATTCATAATTATATGATTTTCCAGTCACTTTTTTGGTAGTTTGAAATGGGGAAGGGGTTATGGAACAACGTGCTCTCCTAACATCGAACTCATTTGAAGTCGCTTCAATCCAAGCCAATTTCTTATTTATCGCTTCTATATCATTCAACTTGTAAAGGACGCGGGAGGGAAAATCATTTCTCAATTTATCTTCTGCGAGGCCAACAAACTTTCTACGTTTGTTGACTGTTTCACCACTCATGTAACAATTTCGGCAGGAGTTTGAAGATATATTTCGGGAAATAGAACTATTTGGAAGATTTGGCAAAAAAATATTCAAGCACCTTCCTATCAAAGAATTATTTGTGCGATGACACCCGGGCGGAAGCAATCGGAGGAGTTTTGTCCCAAAGAAAAGTCTCAGGTCTCTCCGCATTCCCAAAAGAGATATACTAAATCTGTGCTCTAAGAGACTACAATATATGAGATATCTAGATTTATTGGATGCCGCGTTTTCGGGCGCTGCCGTGGCCCGCAATAAATTCTCCGGTGTCGAAGGGGATAATTCTATCCGCACGAAAACCGGGGAGTCGTCTATTAAGAACTGTAGTCGCTTACTAGCCTCATAAGCTCTATCCGAGGAACGATATGGAGTACTAAGAAACCATCGAATAATTTTTTGTTTCCAACAATGTAATCGCATATATTAGCTGTAACTATCTATCAATCAGAAAGGAGGAATAAACGAATTATTAGACTAATCGGTTACATTGTTGTAATTAGGCTATTTCCTCCTTGGACCCCCCCCCCCCCCTGGAATTTATTTTCCCGCCGCTACAACAGACTTACGTTTCTTTGTAAATCATTTAGTTCTGAAATTCAATAAATTTTAAAAACCTTCAATCGATACACGCGGGAAACGAGCAGGTTCGGCGGCTTTTTCTTCCATATCTCCTAAGGTTAAACTTTCACCGATCCTAGTTAGTGGGATATTTTGACGACCCCTTACTTTCAGGTAAAGAATCCGACGTGGATAAAAGCCTTCCCTACTTTCCAATCCAACCGCTTCTACATCTTTCAGTACGAGTCGAATGCGGATGCGACGATTAGTTCCGGGAAAGCCCCACCGAAAGAGAGAAAGGAATCCTTCTCGTTTATCAAACAAGTTGTATCCGCCCCCCACGTTCCGAAACGCAGTACACCATAGATACAGCCCGAGAAAGAGGCCTGCAATCCCGTAAAAAAACATTACAACACCTTGTGGGATAAAAACAATGTGTTCGGATGAAAGTCCGGGGATCAGATCTTCACCGACGCAGCTAGAAAATCCCACTAGTAGAAAACCCGTTGCACCACAGACAATGATACAGGCCCAACATGAATTCGCAATTGTACGGGAACCTTTTATGAAATCTACTTGGATCCATTTGGAACGGCAATTCATTACTATTTCCTCACAGATTGCATAATAAATGAACATTTTGTCATCAATTTAACTTCCCCTATTTTCTCCACAGTCTATTACTTCCGCTTACTTTTGATATATCTCTGTCTAAAAATACTGAAATGAAGTTCAAATATATAGAATAGTTATCTACAAGTAACACATCTGTTCACAAAAAATCAATCTATATCTCATTTATATATGAAATGATAATGAGACATAGATTGATTGGGGCGACATTCCTGAAATTATTGGGGACTCAAACAGGGAGAAGATAACCGCTAAGAGAAAGGGAATTCATCTCTATTAAGTATTCATTTAGACTAGATTTCAAATTCAGTTGATATCAGAAAGTCACCGAGCAGCTTACTTTATCTGCAGAAAATAAAAGACTGCAGAAAATAAAAGAGAAGTTAGAGGATTTCATCCCGCTCGATATATAGAAATGAGATAGCCATTGTAACTGCTGGAAACACCAAACCGACTAGGGGTACAAAAATAGAGGGTAGATAAGATGCTGCCATGATGAAATTGCCTCAACTACAATAAAGAAAAGAAGAAATCTATTTATATAATAATATATCTCCGTTTCGTTCTTCTTTCTAATATCTAATGATATTCCTTTTGTTCCATAAAGAAAAGGGGTTTCCAGGCTTCCAGTAGAGTAATCTAATTTGAATTTTTCATTTTTGGGATCTATCGGGGAGGGGGCGAGTACGCGTAAACCAAAAGATCCAACAAATTTGTTGCTACACAAAAATAAGACGGAGATTACGATAGTTTATCTATCTATCGGTGGGAGAGGGGGGGGGGGGTAAGGCGTGGCCGATTCGGAGGTAAGAGAAAAAATTCGGAACAAATTCAATTTTTTTTATAAGGAGCTGATAAATGAAGTTCAGATATTTCACCCAAAACGCCCTTCAAGAGATTACGTGGAACGATCGAATCGAGTAGCCCATTATCAAATAAAGACTCAGCTGCTTGAAAGCCCTCAGGTATCTTTTGACGCGACGTTTATTCAATTACCCTTTTACCAGCAAATGCTGTATACGCTTTGGACTCGGCAATAATTATATCCCCCAACATGCCAAAACTGGCGGTGACACCCCCCGTGGTTGGATAGGTAAGAATCGATACATAAAGTAATTTTTTCCGAACTTGATGAATTTGCAAGACGGAAGAAATTTTAGCCATTTGCATCAAGCTCAACGTTCCTTCTTGCGTACGCGCTCCCCCAGAAGCACAAATTAAGACTAATGGCGAAGACTTATCCGTGGCATATTCAACTAGACGAGTAATCTTTTCACCCACAACGGATCCCATACTTCCTCCCATGAGATGGAAGTCCATAACACCAAGTGCAATAAGTGTTCCATCTAAATATCCCATACCTGTTTGAATAGCGTCGGTTAAACCCGTTTTTTCTTGAGAAACGGCTACACGATTTTGGTGAGAATCCTCGTCGGAAAAATCTGAAACATCTTTTGTGGTCATGTCTTCATCCATGGGAATCCATGTGTTACGATCAATCAAAAGTTCGATCCTTTCCATACTATTCATTGAGAGGTGATAACCACGTTCTTCACGAACACTTCTATTCTGTTTCAAAAATTTTATATAAAGCATGTTTCCGCAGTTATCGCGTCGAGCCCATAATCCTCTATTCGTGTTAACACTTATCCGCTTCTCTCTTTCCTTCTCATTTGAAACAGAGCCTCTGGTAGCTTCTTCGGGAAAAGCTCCAATCAATCCACCAAATTTGCGCCTATCCTCAAACCAATTTGTTACAGACGTAAGAATCTCCTCACCTGTTGCTTCTACTTAACCCGTGGAAGAAATAAATTTCAAATAGATTTCTCATGATATAGCGAACTTTTTCTATCTAGGTATAGACAAATTGGGACCAAATCCAAGTTCGCGGATCCAATAAATAATTGATAATTGACTAGTTATCTATCGAATCAATCATATTGTAAGTGTTCGATTTCTGTTATCCAACGAAACAAACGAGGCAATATGCTGCAAAACTAGACGAGATAAAGGTATTTCTAATAAACATGAAACATTGGATTTAACGTCAGACTACTCATCCACATCTCGTAATTTTTCAATACGAGTTGGTAGGGATTCGAACCCCCGGATTCACATTTCGAGACTATGTGTTTCCCAGTTTCCATCATTGATTAACCAACCTTACTACGGTGTCGCGCTAGTTATATTAGGAGTATGGGGGAGATTAACTCCTTCCCGATACTCCTACTCCTGGTATGTCTAACAACTGCTTTGTAACGGATGCCGGTAGCAAATAGCTACCAAAATTCCAATCTATTTACTCTATTTACAACGTATCAATTGTATCGAATTCAAATTTGATTGCTTTCCATATCTCGCATGCGGCAGCCAATTCTGGACTCCACTTACTAGCTTCACGAATAATTTCATTACCTTCACGAGCGAGATCGCGACCCTCATTACGAGCCTGTACGCAAGCTTCTAATGCGACTCGGTTGGCTACCGCACCAGGTGCGTTTCCCCAAGGATGTCCCAAGGTTCCTCCGCCGAACTGTAACACGGAGTCGTCCCCGAAGATTTCGGTTAGAGCAGGCATGTGCCAGACGTGGATACCCCCCGAAGCTACGGGAAGTACACCCGGCATAGATACCCAATCTTGTGTGAAATAGATACCACGATTACGATCTTTTTCAATGTAATCGTCGCGAAGTAAATCGACGAAACCCAGGGTTACTTCCCGTTCCCCCTCTAGTTTACCTACTACAGTTCCGGCGTGTACATGATCCCCACCGGACATGCGTAATGCTTTGGCCAATACACGAAAATGCATACCGTGGTTTCGTTGCCTATCGATCACAGCATGCATCGCGCGGTGAATATGGAGAAGCAGCCCATTGTCTCTACAATAATAAGCTAAGCTGGTATTTGCGGTAAACCCTCCGGTCAGGTAGTCATGCATGACAATTGGCGCACCCAACTCTCTAGCAAAAACAGCTCTCTTCAACATTTCTTCACATGTACCTGCAGTAGCATTTAAGTAATGCCCCTTGATTTCTCCTGTTTCAGCCTGGGATTTGAAAAGAGCTTCTGCTACGAATAGGAAGCGATCTCTCCAACGCATGAATGGCTGAGAATTCACATTTTCATCATCTTTTGTGAAATCAAGTCCGCCGCGAAGGCATTCGTAGACGGCTCTACCATAATTTTTTGCAGACAGACCTAATTTTGGCTTGATTGTACATCCCAATAAAGGACGTCCGTATTTGTTCAGTTTATCCCTTTCGACCTGAATGCCGTGAGGCGGTCCGATGAAAGTTTTGGAATAAGCAGGAGGAATTCGAAGATCTTCCAAGCGTAAAGCGCGTAGAGCCTTGAATCCAAAAACATTACCTACAATAGAGGTGAACAAATTGGTGACGGAACCTTCTTCGAATAAATCCAAGGGATAAGCTACATACGCGATATATTGGTTTTCTTCCCCGGCGACGGGTTCGATGTCGTAGCATCGGCCCTTGTAACGGTCAAGACTGGTCAACCCATCTGTCCATACAGTGGTCCACGTACCCGTGGAGGATTCTGCAGCTACCGCAGCTCCGGCTTCCTCAGCCGGTACTCCGGGTTGTGGGGTCATTCTGAAGGCTGCTAAGATATCGGTATCTTTGGTCTTGTATTCGGGGGTGTAATAGGTCAATCGATAATCTTTGACACCAGCTTTGAATCCGACACCTGCTTTAGTCTCCGTTTGTGGCGACATGGGTTTGTTCCTCCCTATGACTAAATTAGTAAATCTTGCAAAGATGAGATCTGCTCGGCATAGGTAGAGTATTTCGATGTGAAACGCGAAGTAGATATAGTTCAACCCACGCGTGATACTTATACCTGCCAAAATTCCATCCCAGGCATGGAACATTATCATTTTATACCGCGTCTTGTGCGGGGTGCAACTAATCAATCTTTTTTCTCACAAAAACTGCTTAGAAAGCAACATTCTGCCTCATCCCAATACATTGACTCGGGAATATCTTCGTGGTTAGACTAATTAGTAGAATACGAACCCAGTAATTACCAACCCCTCATGTTTGATGGTCAATCTCGTTTGGAACAGAATAGAACGCGCATCCCAATAATGAAAATTCAATGGATAGAGCGCAGATCAATTTTATCAATCTCTTGATCGTATGTATACGAAGCAAAAGAAAGAGTCTGCTTCATCCGCAGTGCGGGTTTACCCCCTCCTCCCCTCATCCCATTTACCTGTAGCTACATCTACGAAACAAATTGAAGTAAGGGGCAGTGGGTAGGAAGGGAATGGATGACTTCTTCTCCGCTATCGACCACTCGATGATAAAATACAAAATATTTCTATCGATTCAGTAATCAAATAAAGATAATACACCGAAGTAGTATAGTTATGAAAACCAGTTCTCTCTCCTTCGAAATTTCTGAATTGGTGGAAAAAAATGTGGGCTACATCACTCAGATCATTGGACCAGTGTCGGATGTGGCTTTCTCCCCGGGGGAGATGCCCAATATCTACAACTCACTAATAATCAAAGGACAAAATCCGGCAGGTCAGCAGATTAATGTTACTTGTGAGGTTCAACAATTATTAGGTAATAATGAAGTGAGAGCCGTAGCTATGAGTGCCACAGACGGTTTGACGAGAGGTATGGGTGCCGTCGATACGGGAGCCCCCCTCAGTGTTCCCGTTGGTGAAACTACTCTTGGCCGAATATCTAACGTCCTCGGTGAACCCGTAGATAATTTGGGTCCCGTGCGAAGTAGTGCGACATTTCCAATTCACAGGCCCGCCCCAGCATTTACTCAGTTGGATACCAAATTATCGATTTTTGAAACGGGTATAAAGGTTGTGGATCTTTCGGCTCCGTACCGGAGAGGCGGAAAAATCGGTTTACTTGGTGGGGCTGGAGTTGGAAAGACGGTTCTTATTACGGAATCAATCAATAATATTGCGAAAGCTCATGGAGGTGTATCCGTATCTGGCGGGGTAGGAGAACGTACACGTGAAGGTAATGACCTTTACATGGAAATGAAAGAATCAAAAGTTATTAATGAACAAAATATTTCGGAATCGAAAGTAGCTTCGGTTTATGGTCAGATGAATGAACCACCGGGAGCTCGTATGAGAGTTGGCTCAACCGCTCCGACAATGGCAGAATACTTCCGAGACGTTAACAAACAAGATGTACTCTTATTTATTGACAACATTTTTCGCTTCGTCCAGGCGGGATCGGAGGTCTCGGCGTTACTGGGTAGGATGCCTCCTGCCGTGGGTTATCAACCGACCCTTGGTACAGAAATGGGATCATTACAGGAAAGAATTACTTCCACCAAGGAGGGATCAATAACTTCCATTCAAGCTGTTTACGTACCTGCGGATGATTTGACTGACCCGGCTCCTGCCACGACATCTGCGCACTTAGACGCCACTACCGTGCTTTCAAGGGGATTAGCGGCGAAGGGTATTTATCCAGCTGTAGACCCGCTGGATTCGACTTCGACTATGTTACAGCCTTGGATTGTGGGTGAGGAGCACTACGACACAGCACAGGGAGTTAAGCAGACTTTGCAACGTTACAAAGAACTTCAAGATATTATAGCTATTCCTGGACTAGACGAGTTATCCGAAGAAGATCGCCTGACGGTAGCTAGGGCTAGAAAAATAGAACGTTTCTTGTCGCAACCTTTCTTTGTAGCAGAAGTTTTCACTGGATCTCCGGGTAAATACGTCAGTTTATCGGAAACCATTAAGGGATTTCAAATGATTCTTTCTGGAGAGTTAGATAATCTTCCCGAACAAGCTTTTTACTTAGTTGGCAATATCGACGAAGCTGCCGCAAAAGCTGCGGCTTTACAAGTGGAGGGTCAATAAAAGAGATGGCTTTGAATCTTCGCGTGATGGCTCCCAATCGAATAGTTTGGAATTCCGAGGTTTGGGAAATTGTTCCATCCACTAGTAGTGGTCAGATTGGTATATTACCCAACCATGCTCCACTCCTTACAGCTTTGGATATGGGAGTTTCGAAAATACGTCATGATGGGCAGTGGTCTGCAATGGCACCGATGGGCGGCTTTGCTATGATAGATAATAATCAGGTGACAATATTAGTAAACGAAGCGGAGAGAGCTGCCGAAATTGATCCCGACGAAGCTCGGAGAACCTTTCAGGCGGCTCAGGCTGACTCAGCTAAAGCAGGAGGCAAGAAACGAGTAATAGAAGCTAACTTGGCCTTCAAAAGAGCGAAGGCCAGGCTAGAAGCCTCAAATGTCGCTTAACGCACCTTCTCTTGCGACCAAAGGGGCTATAAATAGTCTGATGATAATCCCATTTGCGGTACGCGCAGAAACCCTCGACGCATCTCATATACAGTAAAACTTACTAGATACCACTGCTTCAATCACCAGTGGCATCTAGTAAGTGTTACCTACTATTGGATTCGAACCAATGACTCTCGCCGTATGAAAGCGATACTCTAACCGCTGAGTCAAGTAGGCCGCCAGTAATTTAGTTTATCCTATGCCACTTCTTACCCAGGTGCGTGACTGGCATATCACATATATCCGTATGCTCACTATACTCTAAGAAGTACCTTATATGCAACTGCATGTTCCACCATTTAATAAGTATCTGATGCCATCTATATATAGAGATAGTTTTTTTCTTCAAACTAATTTGTTGACTTGACAGAAATTAATTGATACTGATGAAATTCTTTCATATATGATGAGACGTGTCAAGGGCTATAGCTCAGCGGTAGGGCGCCTCGTTTACACGTGCGCCGATGTTTCCTATCGAGAATATTCGAATCAGCGACTCGTGCAAAATTTTGCATGAGAATTTTTCGTCCAACTCACAATGAAGGGTACGAAAGGACGGTGGCGTGACAGATAGGTTGACCAAGGGAAGTCAACTTCTAAAAGTTGATATGGTTAATAATTGGTTTATCCAATGCTATAATTTGGTAGAGACGAGGCGAAGACCCCGGGACAGATCTCCTCTTCGTCTCACGAACTTTCAGGTGTAGAGGGTGTCGTATACTCCTTCCAAGCGATAGGGAATATTTGATATCGCGAAGCGGACCTGTATCCCCAGAATTAAACCTGTGCCGACGCAATGTCAGTAACCTTCTAAAGATACTTCGGAATTGTCTGATTCAGTTAATTTTCACTTATGGAGTTTCTTAAACAACTTTTCGTAAAAAATAGCTTGGGCATATGAAACCCCCCTCCTAGTTTTTCCGACTAAAAACGAGGTTAGTGCATCAGCAATGTCTGTTTCTTCCAACTAAATCGGGGAGCAGCTGGCGAGAGAGCCCCATGCCGTAGAAGCGGCATGTTGGGTTCGCCAATCAGTTTGGGAAAGTTTCTTCCATATTCCGATCTCCATGACCGAGAGTGTCTACGGTTCGAATCCGTATAATCTTAACTTGAAACCGAGAAAGAATAGGAGGTTGTTGGCACACCATATACATATACCTACTCAATCTGAGTTGTCTACTTAAAGGATTAGATTATCACATCTAAATTAGTAATCTTATTTTATTCTCTTCGGGAAAAAAGATACGTCAGTTCTTCGATGCAGTTAATCAATAACTGGGTCTGATAAATATGAAGGAGAATGCACAATAAAATTGTTGAAATTTGAAAATCACTCGATTTTTCTATTAGAGATGCGACATTTTCATTTTCAGAAATAGAAGACTAACGCTTCTTTTTTTACCCCCCCCCCCCATCAGTAGGGTAACTGCCAGTATAATCAAACTAAAAGTTTAGTTAACTTCCCTGAATAGGTTCTACGTGCTAAACCTCCTACGGTATAGCGAGACAACGGTTGCTTGCCAACCTACCTGCCCTAGGTCGACACCATTTTGTCTAGTTTCGAATTTATTAACTAAATTGGAAAGAAAAAAAGGAAATTAAGGCGAAATAAATATGCAAATGTTTTCGCTCCACCAATATGACTCCTTCTGGATTTTCCTCCTGGTATCTATATCTATTCCTTACTTAGCTTCTTGGATTTCCGGATTTGTTGCTCCCACTCGGGGGGGGCCAGAGAAGTTAACAAGTTACGAGTCAGGCATTGAACCGAAGGGAAATACTTGGATTCGATTTCAGATACGTTATTATATGTTTGCTTTGGTTTTCACGGTCTTCGACGTCGAAACCGTATTTCTCTATCCCTGGGCCGTATCTTTCAGGGAATTGGGACTATTTGCTTTCATCGAAGTGATCATTTTCATCTTTATACTAGTAATTGGTTTGATTCACGCGTGGCGAAAAGGAGCATCGGAATGGTGTCAACTTCCAAATATTTGGTTGAGGGCAGTAGAGAGGGAGTCGAACCATACGGTGTAGGTATCCCCCTCAATTCGGTGGAGCCTCCGCTCCCTGAATGGGGTGTGTCAAATTCAATTCTTCTAGCTAATATCAGTGATTTCTCTAACTGGTCCAGACTTTCTAGTTTGTGGCCACTTCTATATGGCACCAGCTGCTGCTTCATCGAATTCGCTTCCCTAATTGGTTCACGGTTTGATTTTGACCGGTACGGTCTAGTACCCAGATCCAGTCCTAGGCAGGCAGACTTAGTTGTCACCGCCGGTACTGTAACCACGAAGATGGCCCCGTCCCCAGTAAGACTCTACGAGCAAATGCCTGATCCAAAGTATGTAATCGCTATGGGAGCTTGCACCATTACGGGGGGCATGTTTAGCACAGATTCCTACAGTACCGTTCGCGGGGTAGACAAATCAATTCCCGTCGACATTTATTTGCCGGGTTGCCCACCCAAACCCGAAGCTATTATTGATGCCGTAACAAAACTCCGTAAGAGAATTGCTAGGGGAAGTTCTATAGATCGGACTTCCTGTCCCACCCGAACGAAATACCCCAGTCTAAATCATGGACTTCGCTTTGTACCCAGCATCCATATAGGTGAATACAATCAAGAATTAATTAATTGTGATACAAAATTGTTATCAAATAGTTTTTCAGAAAACTTTCAGAAGCTGAGAGATAAATCTGAAAAATAGATATGAAAAGTAGAGAAGTCACTAGATTTCATTTCATAAATGAATGGGAAGAAGAAATAGGTATCAACCAATATGAACGCTATCAATGAAGGTAAATTCAATATCGAGACGCGGGGTCGCTTATCCGCTTGGTCAACTAGACATAAGTTTTCCCATCGACCTTTGGGTTATGATTATAGAGGTGTCGAGACTTTGCAAGTTAAGTCGGAGGAGTGGTTGTCTGTAGCTGTCGCCCCATATGCCTACGGTTTCAACTACCTGCGTTCCCAATGTGCTTACGACTCGACACCGGGAGGATCTCTAGTCAGTGTATATCATCTGACGCAGATGCGGGATCAGCTGGATCAACCCGAGGAAGTGTGTATAAAAATCTTTGTTCCGAGAAGGAACCCTAGAATACCTTCGGTTTACTGGGTTTGGAAAACTTCCGATTTCCAAGAACGCGAATCCTACGATATGTTGGGAATAATACATCAGGGTCATCCGCACCTTAGGCGTATACTGATGCCTGAAAGTTGGGTAGGGTGGCCCCTACGCAAGGATTACGTCGTACCCAACTTCTATGAGTTACAAGATGCCTATTAAATCGTGTGGAAGTGAAAATAAAAAAAAAAAAGAAAACTGGCCTCACCTGAAGTAGAAACTTATCTCCTGAACCGCCCCTACCATTTAATTTCTATCGAAGCTATTTATGATTACTAAGCAGAGCTCCCAAATGCAAATGACCCGCCCAGTTTCTGAGGATACAGCTTCTTCGGGGTTGGTTCCGTGTAATACTGAAACTGGTTTGGCCTATCCCCCAAACCATTTATATTATATGCCAAGAACCAGATTTGAACTGGTGACACGAGGATTTTCAGTCCTCTGCTCTACCGACTGAGCTACCTCGGCTATCTCGGCCAACTTATTTACGGATAAAAGTTAACTAGAAATCGGTTAAATGTGTTTTTCAACTCTATTTTCTTACCTAGTCAAATCGTTGATCTCGCTTTTATCGATATGTTTAATACAATATCGCTTGTAGCCAATAAATTATGGGGGGGGCTAGGTTGAGCCATTCATGCATATTAAAAGCCTGAATGGCTCACTTGCAAATCGTTTTCGAAAAACTACACGGAAAATAGATTGAAGTGGTTTCCATATTTTGTTTCTGAACAAATTATGTGGATCCAAACAACCTGAAAATGGGTTAACTAAATTGTCTCGTTGGGGATAGAGGGAGTCGAACCCTCACGGTCTTGAAAAACCAACGGATTTTCGTTCTACTGCAACTTGCGCCGCTACTTCTTACTCCTATTAGGTGCGTAGAATGGGACTCTACCTCCATTCGCGAAAGTATTGCTTCTCGCTACCGGTTCACTTGTTTAACAGTTTTCGTCGAAATGAGGTGGGATTCCACAGTAGATAAGATAGAAAAATGTGGATTAGCATGAAAGAGAGTCTTCTTAGTGTTTTATTACTAAGTAATAGAGAATAAATTGTCGTGATTTTTTGACTGAATGTTGTCCCCAAACCGAAGAATTTACATCCAAGTTCAAACAAAAAAAGTAAAAATTTATTTCTTTACTAAGTCTCAGTCTTATATTTATACAATTTACCTCATGCAGTTAATCAGACAAAATAGTTCCATATTCAGTTCTTCCGAGAACTAGTAACTAACAAATCGCTCGTTCGAATGGCCCCCATCGAGTCTCTGTACCTATCTCGTCTCATCGCCCGAAATTCATTTGATTAATCAAAGATTTGGCTCAGGATTGCCCGATAAATGGTCCCAGGTTTCCCTGAATCTGGGGGCTGCCACTTGATATGTCTCCATACCCAGGCTCAATCTGCTTGAGTCCGCTGCGTCTACCATTCCGCCATATCCCCACTCTTTAGGCCCCAACGAACTGACAGGAATAAATAGAGAACCACGAAATTGTAGCTGTATGAAAATTTTTGGCGTGCCTACAACTACTAATTTGCCTAGCCCAGGAATCTGCCTAGCCCAGGTTGACGATATTTCATCTACACACTTCCTAAATATCTCGTATTTAGTAAGCTTTTAACTAGCGATAAAAAAAAAACTTTTCTTTTTACTACCACGCCCCAAATAGATAAATACGTGTAATTCAACTTGTCAGCGGCGAGTTAATTGCTTCTTAAAAACTGAGTTTCTATTATAGAAGTATATATGAATAGTATATATGAATGCACCATTTGAGGCAATACATTTGTTGATCAGTTTGATTTTTTTCTGACAAAATTTTTATGTAAATGGATATGCTATAACGTTTTCATCTGGCATTACGAATCGCCGATAGTCTTTTCCTACCTCGCTTCGATTCATTTCTCAAATATTGATAACAAACAAATTGAATATTTGTTAGTTCCCATTCATATGTTATGATTGTCACAGATATCAACTTTGACTGACTTCTAGTTTCTTCGCCAACTCGGCAATAATAGCTAGTTAGTATCCCCGTCCCGATTCCATAAGTTTCTTATTTAACTAGAAAACGTTTACAGAAAAGGAGTTTTCACGTCTCGCTACCGAGGACCTCGCTTGAAATTGATACGTCGTCTAAAGAATTTACCGGGGTTTACGGGTAAGGGTGAAACACCCAACTTGGGAGAATTTCGAGTCGCCACCGATCAATCAGCTTCGAAAAAAATTTCTCAATTTTGCGTGCGTTTGGGGGCCAAACAAAGATTACGTTTCAATTATGGATTAACGGAACGCTAACTACTAAAATACGTGCGTATCGCTAGAAAAACTAAGGGTTCGACGGGACAGGTACCACTGCAATTACTCGAGATGCGTCTAGACAATGTGATTTTTCACTTAGGTATGGCTTCCACGATTCCAGCCGCTAGACAGTTAGTTAATCACAGACATATTTTAGTGAACAATCGTATTGTAGATATACCAAGTTACCGCTGTAAGCCGAGAGATATTGTTACTATTCGAAATAGACCAACTTCCTGTAATGCACTGAGGGGTAAGTTTCCCGGAGGGGACAACCCACCGGATCACTTGGCCGTTTCTATATCGGAAGGCAACAGGCCAACAGGATTGGTGAATCGTATCGCCAGTCGAGAATCCGTCAATTTGGATATAAATGAATTGTTAGTTGTTGAGTATTACTCTCGCAAAGCTTAGTAATCATTTATTAAATTAATAATTTAGTCGAAAAAATTAATCATAAAAATTGGAGGTCTCTGCAACGGAAAACTAAGCAAAGGGCTTGAGGTGATGAAATTCAATAAGCAGATTACTTAGGAAGTGGCAAAATTTTTTGATCTAGCTTGTTCTTTTTTTGGGGCAAAAATTAAATCATAATAATTTACTTCATAGAAATATTCCACTTCTGAGCAAATTAATTTAGTACACGAAGTATCTGAATTACCCGTCCACATCACTTCAACTAAATTCGTACCGAGGTATTACCTATTTATTCTTATTGCCTCCACTGAGATGATCCTTCGGCTTCTCTAAAGTTGGATGACTTGATTTGAAATCCCGGCTTCTTCAAATTGGCAATTTAGCTAGATTCCGATGGGGGAAGGGAAAATAACCTTGGATAAGTAGAAATAGAGAAAGGAAGGGGAGGGATTTGAACCCTCGGTAGCTAGAAATCTACTTAGCATTTCCGGTGCTACGCCTTAAACCGCTCGGCCACCCTTCCTGAGGTTCATCAATTCAATTATTTTACATATTTTAGGGATTTAGGTAGTTAAATGACAAGTTCTTTGTTGGTAGTAGTTGGAGGTTGGGAACAGCTTTTTCCGAAATACAAGTCAAACGAGAAGTAAATATTCAACGCGATTTGTCACTTTACCATTTTCTTTTCCTAGATTATCGTCTAAGTATACTTCTTTTTCTTCGCAATATAAATTAGTGGGCTAATAACAAGTGCGGTGCAAAAAAAAACAAGGAGTTGAAATTGATTACGCCTAGATCTCAAAGAAATGACAATTTTATCGACAAAACTTTCACAATTCTAGCGGATATTTCATCGCAAATCCTACCTACTACTAAGAGAGAAAGGGAAGCTTTTACATATTATAGGGATGGTGCGATTCGATAAGGCAATTTAGCATTATTCAATATAAAGTTGAAAATAAAATTACAGCTTCGACGAGCCCACAATTTCTAGGGGTATGTTTCGATTGCCGAACGAACCCTTCGGTCGCGTATCCACGATCGATGCAGCCTCGGAAGCTACGGCTCCCACTTCCCATGGATTTTGATATCAAGTAAGCAAGAGGTTAAATTCATAAATTGATGTGTAATACATGGTGATTTCATGAGTAAGCACGGAGAGGGGGCGGGCACTACATGGAGGAATCGGCAACACAAAATCTACGACAATTTCTGGTTTTGACAGATATCGCCTATTTTCGAGAACTTCGAAGTCGCGGTAACGACCAATAGCGATTGGGGCGACAAACACCCATCCCGTTTGCAGCTCGGATACCCTTAAAATCATCGGAGATTGCTGAAGTGAATAATCCCTCAAGAAACGAAACGTTGGGAACGAATAAATTGCCAAGAGATTTGCTGCTACCGCTGTTACCGTAAGGAAATGACGCAACCGCTTCAAATAAATCCTTTGCAGGAAGGATGGTTAGATACCGGTTTCGCGAAACACTAACCCCCGCTTAATTTCAAATTAAGAGTATAAATAATTAGGTAATTTCGTGTGCTACTCTCTTTTCCCGCGAATCGAGCGGGAAGAGCCGTATGAGTTGAGAACCTCACGTACGGTTTCGAAGCGGGGCTTATTTGTATAAGCAACCGTAACGGATGTCGGCCCAATCTGAAGGAGAATATGCAGAAGCTTTATGAAGTTACTACAAAGCCATGCGTTTAGAGGTCGACTCTTATGACCGAAGCTACATACTTCATAATATAGGCCTTACTCATACAAGTAACGGAAAACATGCAAGAGCTTTGGAATACTACTTTCAAGCACCGGAGCGGAATTCTTCTCCGCCACAAGCTTCTAATAATATGGCTGTGATCTGTCACCACGTGCGACTACCTGCGCTTCAGGATTCTTTGGTTCATAAATACTCAACCAATAAAAGGGCTTCCCCCAAGCATACTTCCGAACGGGAGCTGCCTCGAGCTGCGGGATTCGGCCTCTTCTAAAGCAATCCGGGTTTGAAAGAGGAAGGTAGCCTAACTGTCTCATGGATAACTGACTGAATCGAAGGATGAAGCATCGCAAAGATTCGTCATTGAAAATCTGGGTCGATACAATGAGATTGGTCCATTAAGGAAGTTATACAGTTTGTCTCTGTAGTAGAGACGATTAAAAAAGGAATAAGTAACGGACCACGGTGTAGCATCAAATCCTAAAAGAAATTTTTTTCTATAATGAAAAAAATCCAGTTTGAGATGGGGTAGTTAGTGCTGAAGGAGGTTATTACTCCTATCCTACTGCTTCTGGGAGTACGGAAAAAGTTTTATCCAAGACGGATGAAATCAGAAACCTGACTATTCTTAGTTTCTCCAAAATTCAAAAATAATCCCTATTTCTTAATTAAGGGACAATAAGCCAGTAACGGAGTTGTTCGAGCCGTATGAGGTGGGAAACCCTCAAGTTCGGTTCTAAAGGAGGGGGTTGGGAGATAACTACCCATTCTGATCGAGGAGAACAGGCCATTAATCAAGGAAATTTAGAGATTTCAGAAGCTTGGTTTGACCAAGCTGCTGAGTATTGGAAACAGGCAATAGCACCTCCCCCCGATAATTACACCGAAGCACAGAATCGGTTAAAAATTACAGGACGCTCTTCTTTGTTTAATTAATTAGTGGGGGGGGGGGGGGGGGGCGGCATGATACAAAAAGGTTAACAAATAGAGTTAATAGATAAAAATTCTTGCTTGTTCTTCACCGCCCCTCCCCCCACCGAACGGAGGATCAATCTTATCAAGTCCATTAGGCACTATCGGGTCGTGTAATAATGCCATCAAATGCCTACCCTGCATAACTTCTTTACAATAGCTGCTCGAGTTTCAGACTCAATAGAAAAGGGAGTAGATTACTACATGCTGGTAAAAACTCTAGTTCTTAGAAGTTTCGTATCTTCCGTTGGTAGGTTGTTGTTATCCCTTGCCCGAAGAGAGGAGAGTCCCGATGACTATTCGTTCGCCAGAACCAGAAGTCAAGATTATGGTGGAGAAGGATCCCGTAAAAACCTCTTTCGAGAGATGGGCCCAACCCGGACATTTCTCGAGAAATTTGGCTAAGGGTCCCAGTACCACCACATGGATTTGGAACCTACACGCTGATGCCCACGACTTCGACAGCCACACCAATGATTTAGAGGATATATCCCGTAAAATATTTGGTGCCCATTTTGGTCAGCTAGCCATTATTTTTATTTGGTTGAGTGGTATGTACTTCCACGGGGCCCGTTTTTCCAACTACGAGGCATGGCTGAATGATCCCACTCATGTGAAACCTAGTGCTCAGGTTGTTTGGCCAATAGTCGGTCAAGAGATACTCAATGGAGATGTAGGTGGAGGGTTTCAGGGTGTACAGATAACGTCTGGATTTTTCCAACTTTGGCGAGCTTCCGGAATAACTAATGAGTTACAGCTCTATTGCACAGCTGTGGGTGCTTTAATTTTTGCCGGATTAATGTTTTTCGCCGGTTGGTTTCACTACCACAAAGCTGCCCCGAAACTAGCTTGGTTCCAGAACGTTGAATCAATGCTAAATCACCATTTGGCGGGTCTATTGGGGTTGGGATCTCTGGGGTGGGCGGGACATCAGATCCATGTTTCACTGCCGATTAACCAACTATTAGATGCAGGGGTTGACCCCAAAGAAATACCCCTCCCTCACGAATTCATTCTCAATCGTGACCTTATAGCCCAGGCATATCCGAGTTTTGCGAAAGGACTGATCCCGTTTTTTACTCTGGATTGGTCAGAATATTCAGATTTTTTGACTTTCCGCGGGGGGTTGAATCCAGTAACGGGAGGTTTGTGGCTGACTGATACCGCACATCACCACTTAGCTATTGCCGTCCTCTTTTTGGTAGCTGGTCACATGTACAGAACCAACTGGGGTATCGGACATAGCACAAAAGAAATTTTGGAAGCTCATAGAGGCCCTTTCACGGGTGAAGGCCATAAAGGTCTCTACGAGATTCTAACGAGTTCGTGGCATGCTCAATTAGCAATCAATCTTGCCATGCTAGGTTCCTTAACAATTATTGTATCCCACCACATGTATGCAATGCCCCCGTATCCTTATTTGGCCACCGATTATGCCACACAACTTTCTTTGTTTACACATCACATGTGGATAGGGGGGTTTTTAGTAGTTGGCGCAGCTGCACATGCGGCTATTTTTATGGTAAGAGATTACGATCCAACTACCCAATACAACAATCTGCTAGACCGCGTTATTCGGCACCGCGATGCAATAATTTCACATCTCAACTGGGTCTGCATTTTTCTAGGTTTTCACAGCTTCGGTCTGTATATCCATAATGATACCATGAGTGCCTCGGGACGTCCTCAAGATATGTTTTCGGATACTGCCATTCAATTACAACCGATATTTGCTCAGTGGGTACAGAATACCCACGCCTTGGCTCCCGGATCAACCGCGCCTAACGCGGCTTCAGGTACTAGCTTAACCTGGGGTGGCGGCGACTTAGTCGCCGTAGCTGGCAAAGTTGCCATGGCCCCAATCCCACTAGGTACCGCAGATTTCCTGGTGCATCACATCCATGCATTCACGATTCATGTTACTGTATTGATATTATTGAAAGGTGTTTTATTTGCGCGTAGCTCCAGATTAATACCCGACAAAGCAAATCTTGGTTTTCGTTTCCCCTGCGACGGTCCCGGCAGAGGAGGTACCTGCCAAGTATCTGCTTGGGATCACGTTTTTCTGGGGTTATTCTGGATGTACAACTCGATTTCAGTAGTTATATTTCACTTTAGCTGGAAAATGCAATCCGATGTTTGGGGCGGTGTAAGCGAGCAGGGGGTGGTAAACCACATCACTGGGGGAAACTTCGCACAAAGTTCAACAACAATTAATGGATGGTTACGAGATTTCTTGTGGGCACAGGCTTCCCAAGTCATTCAATCATATGGTTCTTCGCTATCTGCGTATGGTCTTCTATTCCTGGGGGCTCACTTTGTTTGGGCTTTCAGTCTGATGTTTCTATTTAGTGGTCGCGGATACTGGCAGGAACTTATTGAATCCATTGTTTGGGCTCACAACAAATTAAGAGTTGCCCCCGTCACCCAACCTAGGGCCCTAAGTATCATACAGGGACGTGCCGTGGGGGTAACTCATTACCTTCTGGGTGGAATCGCCACGACGTGGGCGTTCTTCCTGGCGAGAATCATTGCAGTGGGATAATGGCTAGGAGGATTTGAGAAACATTACGGCATCAAGATTTCCACAGTTCAGCCGGGGTCTATCCCAAGACCCGACTACTCGTCGTATCTGGTTTGGTATAGCCACTGCCCACGATTTCGAGAGTCACGATGACACTACCGAGGAACGTCTCTACCAAAAGATATTTGCATCTCATTCTGGTCAATTAGCTATCATCTTTCTATGGACCTCTGGAAATTTGTTCCACGTGGCTTGGCAAGGCAATTTCGAAGCGTGGGTGCGGGACCCATTACATGTGAGACCAATTGCTCATGCCATTTGGGATCCTCATTTCGGTCAACCAGCTGTCGAAGCCTACACCCGGGGGGGGGCTGCGGGTCCAGTCAATATTGCCTACTCTGGCGTGTATCAGTGGTGGTACACTATTGGTCTACGCAATAACCAAGATCTCTATACTGGAGCTATCTTCTTACTAGCTACTTCTGCTTCGTTCCTACTAGCTAGCTGGCTACATCTGCAACCTAAATGGAAACCAAGCATTTCTTGGTTCAAAAATGCAGAATCCCGGCTCAATCACCACCTTTCAGGACTCTTCGGGGTGAGTTCTCTGGCTTGGTCAGGACATTTAGTCCACGTAGCTATTCCCGAAGCGAGGGGCGGACATGTCAGATGGGGTAATTTATTGACCGCCACCCCGCATCCCCAGGGATTGGGACCGTTCTTCTCGGGTCAGTGGAGTGTTTATGCGCAAAATCCCGACTCCAGTAGCCACTTGTTCGATAGCACTCAAGGGGCAGGAACAGCTATTCCAACCTTTTTGGGCGGATTTCATCCGCAGACTCAAAGTTTGTGGCTAACTGATATTGCTCATCACCACTTAGCCATTGCCGTTGTGTTTATAATTGCCGGCCATACGTACAGGACCAACTCTGGTATTGGACACAGTATGAAAGAGATTCTGGAGGCCCATACCCCTCCAGGAGGTAAGTTGGGCCGTGGACACAAAGGACTTTACGATGCGGTCAATAATTCTCTCCATTTCCAACTGGGGCTCGCTTTAGCTGCTTTGGGGGTTGTCACTTCGTTGGTTGCACAACATATGTATTCCCTACCCGCTTATGCTTTTATAGCGCAGGATTATACGACTCAAGCCGCGCTATACACCCATCATCAATATATTGCCGGGTTTGTCATGGCAGGAGCCTTCGCACACGGAGCTATATTCTTCATTAGGGATTATGATCCTGAACAAAATAAAGATAACGTCTTAGCGAGAATGTTGGAACACAAAGAAGCAATAATAGCTCACTTAAGTTGGGCTAGTTTATTCCTGGGGTTCCATACGCTGGGGCTCTATGTCCACAACGACGTGATGCTAGCCTTCGGGACTCCGGAAAAACAGATTCTTATTGAACCTGTATTTGCTCAATGGATTCAATCTGCTCATGGTAAAACTTTGTATGGTTTCGATGTGCTTCTATCCTCGGCAGGTAGTCCGGCAAGTAATGCTGGTCGGGGCTTGTGGTTACCTGGCTGGTTGGATGCCATTAACAACAGCAGCAATTCGCTATTCCTAACGATTGGGCCCGGGGATTTCTTGGTTCACCATGCCATCGCTTTGGGCTTACATACGACTACACTGATTCTAGTGAAAGGCGCATTAGACGCGCGCGGTTCCAAATTGATGCCAGATAAAAAAGAATTTGGTTACAGTTTTCCTTGTGATGGTCCCGGCCGAGGCGGTACCTGTGACATCTCAGCTTGGGATGCCTTCTATTTAGCCGTTTTCTGGATGCTGAACACCATTGGATGGGTCACCTTCTACTGGCACTGGAAACACATTACCTTATGGCAAGGGAATGCTGCTCAATTCAACGAATCTTCTACATATTTAATGGGGTGGTTGAGGGATTATCTATGGCTGAACTCCTCGCAACTTATTAATGGTTATAATCCCTTCGGTATGAACAGTTTATCTGTATGGGCATGGATGTTCCTATTTGGACATCTCGTGTGGGCTACTGGATTTATGTTTCCAATTTCTTGGCGCGGTTACTGGCAAGAACTCATTGAAACTCTAGCTTGGGCCCACGAACGGACACCCTTAGCAAACGTGATACGCTGGAAAGATAAGCCGGTTGCCCTCTCTATCGTTCAAGCAAGACTGGTAGGACTAGCCCACTTCTCCGTGGGTTACATATTTACCTACGCAGCTTTCCTGATCGCATCTACAGCAGGTAAATTTGGCTAATTTTTTTTGTTAACTACTAGATTGTCTATTTCCGCGTCAAGTTTGCCTTCCCATTATCTACCATACCCGAGCTAATTTCGAGACCGGCTATCCGTTTAGAAGTAGATCTTCATTCTTCCTTTTCTAGTTATTGGTAAATAAATTTTTGGTTGCAAGTTCAATTTGTTTTAGCGCAATAATTCAATCCTGCTTACTGATTCATCAATTATGGCAAAGAAAAGTCTCATTGAGAAGGAAAAGAAAAAGAAAAAATTGGTGGAAAAATATGACATCATTCGCCAATCTTTGAAAAGACAGATTAAAACTAGTTTGTCAATTCAGGATAAACTAGCTATTTCCAAAAGATTGCAATCTCTGCCGCGTAGTAGTGCGCCTGTTCGTCTCCGTAACCGGTGTTCCCTAACCGGACGACCCAGATCCAATTACCGAGACTTTGGTTTATCCAGACACGTACTTCGCGAAATGGCACACACTTGTGTGTTGCCCGGAGTATCCAAATCAAGTTGGTAAAAAAAGTTTTTTTTTCTCTTTATCTCGCAAATGATGTATAATCCTATGAATTAGATAGTTCTTTTCGCTTATATTCAATGTAATTATTCAAGAGATGTATAATAATTACATTGAAAGCATTAACTAAGCGGGGTAGAGCAGTTTGGTAGCTCGCAAGGCTCATAACCTTGAGGTCACAGGTTCAAATCCTGTCCCCGCAAAGTAAACAATCAACCGTTTACCCACGTTAGTAGAACGATGCTTGGTCTTCGCTGCGAGCTCAGACTAATTGATTTTTTACGTTTCACCAACGGATCAGGTTTCTACCTCTTCATAGCGGAGATCAATACACTTCAAGTCTTTATATCAATTCTTAGGTTGGAATTACTTGACGTTACGCGACGGGATAATAATTACCTAATTGTTACTTCTTTTTCCTATTTCACTTTCTGAGCTTCCTTGTCTAACAGGATATGAATCTATCTACAGATAGATAAAGTTGTAGGTGTATATCCAGATACAAATGTGTAATTTAGGGAAGATAGCTACTTCTTCCTTTAAATTAAAACCGGTCTTCTTCTTCTCTTCTTCTCTTCTTCTCTTCTTCTTCTCTTCTTCTCTTCTTCTTCTCTTCTTATGGTTAATCAAATTTTAATATTGCGTATTGCGAGGGAGAAACGAAAGAAGCGGTACAAAAACTAACGGTGTGCCCGATAGAACTCGAAACAAAATTATTTACGATCTGAGGCCCCCTTAACTCAGCGGTAGAGTGACGCCATGGTAAGGCGTAAGCCGTCGGTTCAAATCCGACAAGGGGCTAACCAAGAATAAGAAGCCGTCCGAAATCCAAGGATCAAACTGTCTCAGCTATTTATAATAAGGACAAAAAGAAAGTTACATTTTTGTAAAGACGTAACTTGGTGCGAAATTCAAAATAGTTGCCTCCAAATTCAATTTTTTAGTTAAATTGTTTCGTTTCTTATCGCGAGATTTCCAACTTAAATTATTTTGTCACACCGAATCCAAATTCAAATGATGTGTCGTCTTTCACAATATGTAAAAATCAGATGGATATAATTTTTAATGCCGCAACCTTTTTTGTTACTCTCATTTTGGGAATTGAATATTAATTCCCAATATCAATATATATCTATCTATATAACTATAGATATAATTAAATTTCAATTTGGGTAGAAGAGAAGGAAAATTACATGGCAAACTTATTCCTGCTTCCGTAGATAATTTCCCATAACTAGCAGAAGTTATTCGAGTCTCTAGTATTCTCATTTCTCATATTCTCCTTGTAAATCCATGAAAACGATTTCGCTGTCGGGGTTTGAAACAGAAAGCAAATCACTTTGTTCAATATTGAATTTTCTAGCATATCCCCTGCTCGGAATTAAACTGCGGCATTCCATTATCTATTATTGCTATTTGGGATTGAATAAAAAGACTTCCAATTTTTACTGGCAATTGGTAAAATGGGTACCGAAATAGTTTCAAAAAGGGGATGGATACCACACACACATATATACATATATTACAGATAACAGATATGTGTGGGTAAGCTCTTCACATCGCTCCAGCACCTCCCTCCTCAAAGATTCAGGGAAACGACTTTGCTTTCTGCTAGGTCGGATTCTCAAGGTACCTCCGATACGGTTGAGTGGTTAACAAAGTTTCGGGAGAAAAGAAAGGTATACCCACTGCTCGGAAAACTACGTAACAAACGGGATCAGCTCGGGATCAAGTAAGTAGTAAAAAAGAGATGTTCAGAAGTTAAAATTAACTGATAAAGAGAGAAGGGGGAGGAGAAAACTGGAAGCGAGGCGGAAAAAATGATGAAGGGGTCGAAAAATCCCGAAGTTCTGACTGAGATTGGAAGATCTACCAGTCTCATTTTCCTGTAATAACTCTTGGGAGTACGCTGCCTCGATAAATGACTTCTCGGAAGGACCTGTAGCGGCCCAATCTTATATCACCGCGGAGGTACAGAACTACACCTGCACCGCGTCGCGGCTCGAAAAAAAAAATAGGGGAACCCAGAAATGGTTTGAGGAGCTGAGTGAGGGAATGACTATGACGATTGCCATTGGAAAATCTTCCAAGGAACCGAAAGATTTATTTGATAGTATGGACGACTGGCTAAGGAGAGATCGTTTCGTCTTCGTGGGTTGGTCTGGTCTACTACTGTTCCCCACTGCTTACTTCGCTTTGGGAGGTTGGTTCACGGGTACAACCTTTGTCACCTCATGGTACACCCATGGATTAGCTAGTTCTTACTTGGAGGGATGCAATTTTCTGACTGCCGCGGTCTCTACTCCCGCTAACAGTTTGGCCCACTCCTTGCTCCTCTTGTGGGGCCCCGAAGCACAAGGAGATTTTACCCGTTGGTGCCAATTAGGAGGTTTATGGACCTTCGTTGCTCTCCATGGCTCCTTTGCTCTAATAGGTTTCATGTTACGGCAATTCGAACTTGCAAGGTCTGTACAACTACGCCCTTATAACGCAATAGCTTTCTCCGCTCCAATTGCGGTTTTTGTCTCCGTATTTTTGGTTTACCCCTTGGGGCAATCTGGTTGGTTTTTTGCACCCAGTTTCGGCGTAGCCGCTATCTTCCGATTCATTCTATTTTTTCAAGGTTTTCACAATTGGACTCTGAATCCATTTCATATGATGGGGGTTGCGGGAGTACTCGGTGCGGCCCTCTTATGTGCCATTCACGGTGCCACAGTTGAAAATACTCTATTTGAAGACGGTGACGGAGCAAACACATTCCGCGCGTTCAATCCGACTCAGTCTGAGGAAACTTATTCAATGGTAACTGCAAACCGTTTCTGGTCCCAAATATTCGGTGTTGCTTTCTCCAACAAACGTTGGTTACACTTCTTTATGTTATTTGTGCCAGTGACAGGTTTATGGATGAGTGCTATTGGAGTAATTGGTCTCGCCCTCAATTTACGTGCGTACGACTTTGTCTCTCAAGAAATTCGGGCAGCAGAAGATCCCGAGTTTGAGACTTTTTATACAAAAAATATCTTACTAAACGAGGGTATCCGTGCCTGGATGGCAGCTCAGGATCAGCCCCACGAAAACCTTGTATTTCCCGAGGAGGTTTTACCCCGTGGAAACGCTCTTTAATGGAACCCTCTCGCTGGGTGGCCGCGATCAGGAAACCACAGGTTTTGCTTGGTGGGCTGGCAACGCCCGACTAATTAACCTGTCTGGTAAATTGCTTGGTGCCCACGTAGCTCATGCCGGCCTGATTGTCTTTTGGGCTGGAGCTATGAATTTGTTTGAGGTGGCTCACTTCGTATCAGAGAAGCCTATGTATGAGCAGGGATTAATCCTACTTCCCCACCTGGCCACTTTAGGTTGGGGGGTGGGTCCCGGGGGGGAGGTATGCGATACCTTTCCTTATTTCGTTTCCGGAGTACTCCACTTGATTTCTTCCGCAGTTTTGGGATTTGGAGGTATATATCACGCCCTGATCGGACCCGAAACTTTAGAGGAATCCTTTCCTTTCTTCGGTTATACTTGGAAAGATAAAAATAAGATGACCACAATTCTTGGTATTCACTTAATACTACTAAGTCTTGGGGCTTTTCTCTCAGTTATCAAAGCACTCTATTTTGGAGGGTTGTATGACACATGGGCACCCGGGGGTGGAGATGTAAGAGAGATTACAAGCCTTACCCTAAGTCCTAATATTATCTTTGGCTATCTACTGAAATCTCCTTTTGGGGGAGAGGGGTGGATTGCTAGTGTGGATAATCTGGAAGATATCATCGGGGGACATGTATGGTTGGGATCCATTTGTCTATTCGGCGGAATTTGGCACATATTAACGAAACCGTCTGCCTGGGCTCGTCGCGCTCTCGTATGGTCCGGGGAAGCTTACTCATCCTACAGCTTGGGAGCCCTTGCCATTTTCGGTTTCACCGCCTGCTGTTTCGTATGGTTCAACAACACAGCATATCCCAGCGAGTTTTATGGTCCCACCGGTCCAGAAGCTTCTCAGGCTCAAGCTTTCACCTTTCTTGTCAGGGACCAACGCCTCGGGGCCAACATAGGTTCTGCTCAGGGACCTACTGGGTTGGGTAAATACCTAATGCGTTCCCCCACGGGAGAAATTATTTTCGGAGGCGAAACTATGCGCTTCTGGGACCTCCGTGCCCCTTGGTTAGAGCCCCTAAGGGGTCCCAACGGTTTAGACCTTAGTAAGTTAAAGAGAGATATACAGCCGTGGCAGGAGCGGCGATCCGCGGAGTATATGACTCACGCCCCTCTGGGTTCCCTAAACTCCGTAGGTGGAGTAGCGACGGAGATAAACGCCGTGAACTATGTATCTCCTCGGAGTTGGTTGGCAACCTCCCACTTTGTCTTGGGATTCTTCCTTTTTGTGGGTCACCTATGGCATGCGGGTAGGGCTCGTGCAGCCGCAGCCGGGTTCGAAAAAGGAATTGACCGCGATACTGAACCCGTTCTTTCCATGACACCTCTTAATTGAAACTTGGAGTAAGAAATATGTTTATGTTGAGGTGATTATGAATAAATAGGAATCCTCACTTCCTCCTTTTCACCACGTCTTCACGTCGGTGCTGGACTCGTTATATCCAGGTAAACTCTATCTATCTATTCGAATAGATAGATAGAGTTTTATTATCTAGTAATAGATAATACCGAGTTCTCTTTAGTAGAATGGGGGAAGGAAAAAAATTTCATAAGTTCGTAAGACTAGTGATAACCGCCGCCCCTTCTGTCCGATATTTCTATGATGTAACGTAAGTGGTAAGGGAGTATAAGTAGTAGGAGAGAGAGGGATTCGAACCCTCGATAGCATTTCATTGCCATGCCAGTTTTCAAGACTGGAGCCTTAAACCGCTCGACCATCTCTCCCGGATAAACTTCTCACCTCACTTACGGAGGTATCAATCACGTCTTTTAGACACTTCTGATAATAGATAGGAAGGTGCTCAATATCTATCTATATATTTTGATAGATATCCTTTTTTTTCTCAATCAAAAGATTTTTATATCACGAAAGATGCAGAGTTAAAATAACTCTGACCGTGGAGTTGTTACAGATAATCATCCCGAATATCGGAATTCAAACTAATTATTACTCAATAATAATCTTATGAAATTTGAGGTAGTTGGTAGCAAAAAGGGAAGGTATTCACGCCCCGTCGACGAAGTAAGTCGCAGCGGGGAGAGAGTTCCGTCGGATGAGGATTGGATGGTATGAACAACCTATTCCCTATGTGGAAGCAATCAGAATTATGACTATCGCGTTCCAGTTGGCTTTATTCGGATTAATTGCTATCTCATTCCTACTAGTTGTAGGTGTGCCCGTTGCGTTTGCATCCCCCGGCGGCTGGTCCAACAATAAAAATATTGTCTCCTCAGGGGCTTCATTATGGATCGGATCAGTTTTTTCGGTAGGTATACCCAACTCTTTCATCTCTTAACTATTGTTTTGGCTCCTCCTCTCGTAATTCACCGTTACGGGTGGAGACGCCAAATGAAAGAAATTTGCACTCGTATAAATTTTTAGAAAAGGGCTGCAATGATGAAGTTAATTTCAACTTCATGCGGGAGTAAATAAGTCAGGCCCCCCCCCCAATTCATTGAATTTCCCAAGTATAGACTAAATACGTAATTTAGTTCCTCAACTAATGGGAATTCGTCACGGCGTTAAAATGGCATAGTATATTATGCGGATATAGTTGAATGGTAAAATATCTCTTTGCCAAGGAGATGACGCGGGTTCGATTCCCGCTATCCGCCCCTCCCATAGGAAACAAACAGGTCGCGTCCTATATAGAAATATGCATAAAAATTTGATGCAAATTTTTATGCATATTTCTTAGTTCCTTCGATGGAAGACTAGAAAATAGGCAAATAGTAAAAAGGAAGAGACAAATAAGAAAACAACTCCAACTTTTCGATGAAATATTAGAAACCGGTTGGAAAGAGAGACCAATCCGATATTTCCTCCTTCAAAATTTCGTTTCTTCCTTCTCTTGAATGAGATGAAATTTGTTTCAAAATGAAACAGTTTTGTTGAGGTAGCTCTTTCGCCAGCGGATGCATATCACAATTGGTAGTTGGTATGCAGGGGGGGGGGGGCCAGCTACTTGCTAATTTTTTCAATGAATAGTATACTTGCTACTAGTAGAAACGCTAGACGTCGATAACATACTTGCTACATACGTTAGTTGCTACCGAACAATCCGAGTTGGATCAGTGTTTTCATTTGTCCCCGGATCGGCATTGTTCGCCGATAGTCAGCAGAGGGCGATATAGTCAAGCGGTAAGACATAGGACTGCAAATCCTTAATCCCCCAGTTCGAATCTGGGTGTCGCCTAACGACAAAAATTCTATGTGTATAATGTGTATAAAAAGAAAGAACTAGATTTATTGAATTTACTTAAATTTATGAACTTAGGCCGGATCGGAGGATTGTTTGTTGCGCCCAAATCGGATACAGGTTGAGGTGCTCTATAGCCTGTTATAGCCTATCACATTTCATGTGTCTCGATGCGTCCACGCATAAACAATCCTAATTTAGTATATCACTAATTTAGTTGGAAACCCCAAATCGCCGAAATCTTTGGGAGGGGAAACATTAACTGGTATCATTGATAAAAAAAAGGGAAAAAAAAAGAGATTTTTGCAAACATAGCCTCTCGCGTTATTAGAGTATCCCACCCACCAGGCAGGCGTCTGCTCCTCGCCGGTAAGACGCTTCGAGCTTCTTCAAGTTTTATATCGCATTCTTCAAGCTTTATATCGTATTTGGACTTATAAATAATAAATAATTAGTAAAAATCGAGAGAGTAAATAGATGGGAATTGCAACTACGGATTTAGTTACTATAGCTTGGGCTGCCCTGACGGTGATTTCTACATTTTCCCTCTCGCTTGTGGTTCGGGGGAGAAGCGGGTTGTAACAAACGTTTAACCGGGCCTCCGCTAGTTTGATTCGAGGGATACACGTCGCCGTGGAGAGGCGATTTCTGTCTTCCCCACCCTAATTTTTCTTTCTAAATGAAAAAGTGCGGTGCAGCCGTTTCTTATTGAATTTATTTCCTTTGCCCCCGCCCGTGGTGTAATCATTGTTACCCACTAATTTTAGAAATTTCTTGACGTGACGTTGCGTCGGGAAGAAAATTAACCAAATATTTCGAATAAATTGATAGTTCCTACCCGTTTCTTATCTTCCACCCAATATACCGTAACTTGCTGGATATAGCATGGATAGAAATGCGCAAATATATTTGAATCGGTGTTTTTGAGTAGGAATTATGCGCACGAGTATGCCTAAGAAACTCTCTTATGAAGGAGGGGGAGGCTGGATATAAATAAGTGAATTTTATAGAGGAGGAAGCAAATATCTCGGGGAGTTCTAATTAACCCGAATTCCTTTTCTCCATTTGCCATTTCAAAACAAAAATTGAAATAACGAATTGGATCAATTGCGTAATTTAATAGACTGATTTTTTTTGTCACTACCGACGGAGAAACTATCTCGGTTGTTGCTAGCTCATCCCTTTGTTAACTTAAATTTCAATTATTTTATCTGATGCTACGAATGTGCTCGGAATGAGAGACGGAAAATGAATATATACCTGACCTACACTTGAAATTATACCCTCGGTTCGGATACTTCACCTCGTTTTGCCTGGCTTGCTTAGGTTGATTCACCCTTTTGCCTTTTTTCTTTCTGGAAGAGGTATACGAAAAAGTCTACCCGAATGTTCTAGTTCTAGTTAGATGGATGCCTAATATTATGCATTAGGTAGGAACCAGCTTTGTAAGAAGCAGGAGTAATTCAATGAGAAATAAAAATTGATAGATCACTTTTTTGATCTATCAATTTTGGGCAATTCCGTTAGGGAATGATGCGTAGTACGTGGCAGCCAGGAAGGAAAAAGGAGTGGAAAAATGCATAAATTCCGATTGACAGAAGGAAGTTAATCAAAAGAAAGCGCTAAGTTCGGAATAAGTTGCTATCACAACCAGAATGGCACAAAACTTCTGTACGGAATCTGAAATAATTGTTTGTATATCGCTCCATTTTACGAGTGAGGAGCAAACGGTGCCCCCTCCGTTTCCCCCTCCTAGTTGTTCCCGCATACGAAGTTTATTAGCAAATTGGTAATCAAATTAGTTACCCATTACTAGTTATTCTGCGCGGCCGTTTGAATGTAGGGAATAGGTGGAGAAGCTGTCGGTATCAGAATGAAAAGTGCGGTAGCTACAAACGCAAGAATATTTACTTCCGTATTGGTAGTTCAAATCATCAATTGGAAAATAGCTCGAGCAGTTTCATTGAGAGAAACTCTCGGATTCTATTGTGAACCATCTATTCCTAATTAGTCGGGTCGACCGAATCTCTATTCTCGGCTAATCAAATGGAGAAAAAAAATATCGAAGTTGAATCTTCGATATCGATTACATAGTATATCATGAAATGAAATCTCGAGAATACCTATTCCTTGTTTTCGCAAAATATCAGCTTACTCCTGACGCCTCTGCTTCGGATTAATTTATATTGTGAAAACGATGTAAATAATTTATTGGGTTGATTAGTCTAATCCCAATTTAGATTGTTCAATCAATCGATTCTTTCGTTATTTCTTCGTTACTTCTTCCAGATTGACAATTTCTAGATAATACCATTACCTTCTTAAGAGGTAATCCGGCCCCCATCGTCTAGAGGCCCAGGACACCTCCCTTTCACGGAGGCGACGGGGATTCGAATTCCCCTGGGGGTATTCGTTTTTAATTTATGGGTCGATGCTCGAGTGGTTAATGGGGACGGACTGTAAATCCGCTGGCGACGCCTACGCTGGTTCGAATCCAGCTCGACCCAAACCCGAGGCTGTAGATTGAACTTTAAACTAGCACATTTAGCTGGAGTTCATCGGGATTGACGGGTCTCGAACCCGCAACTTCCGCCTTGACAGGGCGGTGCTCTAACCGATTGAACTACAATCCCAATAATTGGTTTGATTAGAGTCTATGTAGCAATTGTCTCGGAGTCAACGACGAGTCATCGATCTTCTTTTTTTTTTTTGCTACCTCCCCTTATGTAGGTTTGAACTATTAAATGGTTGACAATACTGAAATTGCTATGGACGGAAGGGATAACGTCTGTCTGTTTTTTACAAACTCCTGCTGGTAATCAAAATTCCTGATGTGATATAATTAATAGAAATACTTCACCGCTACGTATTTATTGGTCCCCCCCCCCCCCCCCAATTTTGGCAAAAATGCTTAATTAGGTTTATTAAATCTGGATCGCAAAGATGTTTTCTATTTACAGCTCATTAAAATGATTGAACTTGTAGTACGAAAAAAACTGCGAGGAGTAAGATATAACTTTCTTCACACCTTCTTTGTCTACTCGCTGGCATATGAATATTTACCTCCAAATGATTGTGGAAAAAAAAAATTGGTTGCCAATTTTTTGGAGGCTCGGAACGCAACGCCCCATACATAGATGCCCTATACATAGAAAGATGAAAATACGAAAATTTAATGAATATATTTTTAATTGAGGATGAGCCTCAATTTATCATTTTATTGGGAGGAAGTGGAAATATGCCCGTACTACCAGAACTTGCACAAATTCAATTTGAAGGGTTTAATCGATTTGTTCATGAAAGATTGCTTGAAGAACTTGAAAATTTTCCGAAAATTGAAGACACAGATAAGGAAGTCGAATTCTGATCTATTAGTGGACGGTACCAATTGACGCAACCTTCAGTCGAAGAGAGAGATGCCGCGTATCAATGTGTCACATACTCATCCGATCCATATGTACCAGTTTAATTGACTCGTAGCGAAGATCAAGTGGTGCAAGAGGAAGACGTGCGGCCCGGATCTATTCCTTGGATGAATTCTAAAGGGACGTCTATTATCAATGGAGTTGCCAGAGTTTTAGCGAATCAAATCTTGAGAAGTCCCGGTATTTACTACAACCGGGAATCGGATCAAAAAGGAATTTACACATATACCAGCACTGCAATTTCGGATCGGGGAGGGAGATTCAAACTAGAAATCGATAGGAAAGAAAAAATTTGGGTTCGTATTAGCAAGAAGAAAAAAATATCTATCTCGATCTTATTAGTAGCTATGGGGTTAGGCAAAAAAGATATCTTACAAAATGTTCGTTACCCCAAGATTTTTTCAAATATGTTGGAGAAGCAAGAAGGGGCTGTCGAATCGTCGGAGGATGCTACAGCAGAACTTTACAAACACTTATACTCCGCCACAGATGCGGATATCTCGTTTTCAGAATCTATATTCAAGGAATTATAGAAGAGGTTTTCTCGGCATAGATGTGAGCTAGGGCGGATTGGTCGACGAAACCTAAACATCAAATTAACTCTTGATGTACCCGAAACGGAACATTTTTTACTACCACAAGACGTATTAGCAGCCGCAGATCACTCAATAGAAATAAGCTACGGAATGGGCAACCTCGACGACATAGATCACCTGAAAAATCGACGTGTTCGATCTGTAGCGGATTCGCCTCAAGAACAATTGAAATTAGCCCCAAACCGTTTGGAGAATTCGATTCGACAAAATATATCTAGGGCCGTTAGGCGGAAACGCGCGGTAACGCCCCGGGGATTGGTGACGCCTGCACCGGTAATAGCAACATTCAAAGAGTTTTTTGGATCACACCCCTTATCACAATTTCTAGATCAAATCAACCCATTATCGGAAATGGTTCATAAACGAAGATTAAGCTCCGTAGGTCCTGGAGGGTTAACACGGCGAACTGCCAGTTTTCAAGCTAGAGATATTCATTTTAGTCATTATGGCCGTATCTGCCCGATCGAAACGTCGGAAGGCATGAATGCTGGTCTTATTTCGTCACTAGCTATTCAGGCAGAAGTTAGTAATTCCGGGTCTTTGCAAAGCTCGTACCTCAAAATTTCGGAATCATCTGAAAAGGAGCAATTAATCGATTCATCTCCCACTGAAGATGATTACTACCGAATAGCAACTGAAAATTCATTAATATCCCAATGGAGAACTAGAGAGAAGGAACTCATACCGGTTCGATATCAGCAAGAATTCCTCAGCGTCCTCTGGGAACAAGTTGATTTTCGAAGCATCCACCCCCTACATTATTTCTCCGTCGGGGCTTCTCTTATTCCATTCATTGAGCATAATGATGCGAACCGCGCCTTAACGGGTTCCACCATGCAACGTCAGGCGGTTCCACTAGTTAATCCCGAAAGATGCTTTGTAGGGACTGGGTTAGAAAGTTAAGTAGCTTCAGATTCAGGAAGTGTAGTTGTATCTGAACGAGAAGGATAAATCCGATATATTGATGGCAATAGAATTGAACTATTATTAATCGACGAGACGCAAAGCAACGATGTGGCATTACGTGTTACAAATAATAAATTAAAAATATATGAGCGTTCCAACAGCAATACCTGCGTACACCAGAAGTCTACGGCTTCGGCGGGAGAATTACCGAAACGCGGGGAAGTCATCGCGGATGGGGCAGCAACCGCTAGGGGGGAATCAGCTTCAGGTAGAAATATCCTAGTAGCCTACATGCCGTGGGAGGGTTACAACTTTGAAGATGCAGTGTTGATTAATGAACGCCCAATATACGAAGATATCTCTACATCTTTTCACATTGAAAGACACGAAGTTGAAGTCTGCGTAACAAATCAGGGTCCTGAAAGGGTTACCAAGCAAATACCTCAATTGGATAGTCATGCACTTCGACACCTAGACGATGATGGGCTCGTAGAGTCGGGATCTTGGGTAGAGGCTGGGGATGTCTCGGTGGGTAAATCGACGCCCCAAGAGGGGGCAGATTCATCACGTGCTCCAGAAGGGAGGTTATTACAAGCCATTTCCGGTATACAACTAGTTAACGCAAGAGAAAGTTGTCTAAAAGTTCCAATTGGTGGAAGAGGTCGAGTCACTGACGTCAGGTGGGTCTATCCTGAAGACGATACTTCGAACGATTCAGAAGTTATTCATATTTATATATTGTAAAGGCGTAAGGTACAAGTAGGTGATAAGGTAGCTGGCAGACATGGAAATAAAGGTATTGTATCAAAAATATTACCTAGAAAGGATATGCCTTATTTGCAAGATGGGACACCAGTCGACATGATATTAAGTCCTTTGGGAGTACCTTCATGAATGAATGTGGGACAGATTTTCGAATGCCTACTCGGGTTAGCCGGGGAGTTTCCAGAAACCCATTACCGTATAGTACCTTCCGATGAGAGATACGAGCGGGAAGCTTCGAGAAAACTAGTATTTGCGGAACCCTGTAGGGCGAGTGCGAGTACTCATAATCCGTGGTTATTTGAACCCGATCATCCCGGAAAGAGTCGATTGATCGATGGACGAACGGGTGATCCCTTCGTGCAACCTGTTACAACTGGAAAAGCCTATATGATGAAATTGATTCATCAGGTCGACGATAAAATTCATGCGCGATCCAGCGGACCTTATGCACTTGTTACGCAGCAACCTCTCAAGGGGAGATCCAGACGGGGGGGACAACGGGTTGGAGAAATGGAAGTCCGGGCTTCGGAGGGTTTTGGCGTGTCTTACACGTCGCAAGAAATGCTTACAATTAAATCGGATCATATTCAGGCTCGTTACAAAGTACCTAGTGCAATTATGACCGGAAAACCTGTTTCCAAACCCAATACCGTTCCGGAGTCTTTCCGATTGCTAGTTCGGGAGTTACGTCGCATGGGTTTAAACCTGGAGCACAGTTTCATAATCGAAGAAGATTTGGAGAGGCAGAGTGAAAACATTTGATATCTAATTGAAACTTCTTTCATGAATAACAATCAATCAAAATTTTTTCTATTATGATTCATCGAGCTAATTATCAACAGCTTCGGATTGGACTGGCTTCCCCCGAACAGATTCGTGGTTGGGCTGAAAGGGAGTTACCCAATGGAGACGTCATCGGGCAAGTCGATTAACCTTACACGTTGCACCATAAGACCCATAAACCAGAGAGAGATGGCTCATTTCGTGAGAGGATACTCGGACCCATAAAAAGCGGTGTCTGTGCCTGTGGAAACTATCGATCTATCAATAACGAAGAGGAGTATTCTAATTTCTGCAAACATTGCGGAGTTGAGTTCACCGACTCCCGGGTTCGAAGATATCGAATGGGATATATTAAACTTGCGTGTCCGGTAACCCACGTGTGGTTCTTAAAACGAATTCCTAGTTATATTGCAAATCCACTTGCCAAACCTCTTAAAGAACCAGAAAGCCCAGTATATCGCGATGTGTGACTCGATTGTATGTGTCGATCACTACAGATTGACTGGAAGCTGTCATCCCATGCAAAAGTGGGAGGCCTCTAACCGACATGTTCCTCGCATCGATCGAGGATTATTGTCTAACTCGGGATAGAAACTACCACGTGCGGAACGGGGACCCCCTCCATGGTCAATTCTTGTCAAAAAATCCAGCGATTGGGCTTCGTAATAACTACCTCCATTTTAGTTAATAGAAGAAAACTAAAGTGCTTTTTAATACAACTTTTTGGTTTCATCTACCTAAAAAAGACTTTCTAAATAATATGATCTAAATATGGTTATGAAAATCTAATCATCGCATCGATTTTTCTATTCGATTCAATTTAGTAGCCATCGAAGTAGAGTGGAAACCCAAAGAGGGAAGTGATCGCATTGGGAACAAGGGAAATATCTCCAGCCTACGACTGAACTAAGAAAGAAATATGGAAGGGGAAAACTGCTTCTTCTTCAGTAGATTGACCAATATGGGGGGGGGTCCAAGACTACTCGATAAAAACAAGTTGAAACCCGAGTAATGAGCAACTATCTTATCTTCGATGAGACGGTGTTACCAAGTCTCAAAAACGTCAAAACTTGACGCCTAGTTATTTGAGCCGGATGAGGGGAAACACTCGTGTCCGATTCTAAGGGGGGGGGGGTCCACCCTACCTATCCCAATCTCTTTCTTGCTAGGCCCGTGGCCGAAAGGCCCAACCTATTGAGATTGCGGGGTTTGTTTAATTACGAGGACCGATCCTGGAGAAACATGCTTCCTATCTTTTTCTCCACTCGAAATTATGAAACGCTTCAGGGGAACGAAATTGCCACCGGGGGGGATGCCGTCGAAAAAGGATTAACTAGTTTGGATCTGCAAAGTGTTATGGATCGTGCATATTTGGAATGGCAGGCGCCGGCGAAGCAAAGGCCTGTTGGGAATGAATGGGAAGATCGAACAATTCAAAGAAGAAAAGATCTTCTGGTCAGACGGATGAAATTAGCAAAGGATTTTTTACGCACGAACCTAAAACCAGAATGGATGGTTTTAAATCTCTTGCCGGTTCTTCCACCTGAATTGAGACCAATAGTTGAATCGTATGAAGGTGAATTAGTTACTTCCGACCTTAATGAGCTTTATAGAAAGGTAATTCATCGGAATAATACTCTCGCTGAATTCTTATCGGGCAGTGAATTCACGCCGGAGGGGTTAATCGTTTGTCAGAAGAGACTTATTCAAGAAGCTGTAGACGCTCTCATTGATAATGGTATACGTGGTCAACCAATGAGGGATATTAATAATAGACCCTACAAGTCATTTTCAGAGGTTATTGAGGGCAAAGAGGGACGATTTCGTGAGAATTTGCTCGGAAAACGAGTCGACTATTCAGGTCGCTCCGTCATTGTCGTAGGCCCATCTCTCTCACTACATCAATGTGGATTACCTCGAGAAATGTCAATTGAACCTTTTCAAGTATTTGTAATTCGTAACTTGATTGGATGACATCTCGCTTGTAATCTGCGAGCGGCTAGGGGTATGATACGTAAAGGAGATCCCATTATATGGGAAGTTCTTCGAGAAGTTATGCGGGGTCACCCCATACTACTGAATCGGGCACCTACTTTGCATAGGCTAGGTATACAGGCATTTCAGCCCATCTTAATAGAAGGGCGTGCTATTCGTTTGCATCCATTGGTTCGTGGGGGGTTTAATGCAGATCTCGACGGAGATCAGATGGCCGTTCATGTGCCCCTATCTCTCGAAGCTCAGATTGAAGCTCGTCTTCCGATGTTTTCGCACATAAATTTGTTATCCCCTGCTACGGGCGATTCTGTATCTGTCCCGAGTCAAGACATGCTTCTCGGTCTCTATGTACTAACAATTGAGAATAAGCAAGGAATTTATGGAGACAGACATTCCGTTTTCGTGGGAGGAAGTAATGCCTATTCTGCTGGAATACCCAGTTTCGGTAGTTACCACGACGTACTCAGGGCCAAGGAATCAAATCAAATTGATTTCTGTAGTTTTTTATGGCTTCGGTGGGAAATTAATTTGAAAATGATTAGTTCAAAAATTCGTGAATTACCTATTGAATCTCAATATGAATCTTTGGGAACCTCTCTTCACTTTTATGATAATTATCAGATTAGGAGGTGTAAGAAGGGGTATATCTTAAGTATACATGTACTTACTACGGCTGGTCGAATTTTGTTTAATCAACAATTGGGGGAAGCAATACAAGGTGTGTCGAAAGCTTCTCCGTGTGCCACTTCACTTCGTCCGCACCGAATATGATTACACGAGACGAAATGCTCACATCTAATCGCAACAATGAAAAATAAAAAATCTTTCAAATATAAATATATTTATATATTTAATAAATAATTAATAAATCACTTAAATTCAAATTATTGATTAATAAAGACCGCAAGATAAAAAGATATATTAAATTGAGGTTTCTCTAATGACGAATCAAACTGAATTACCGTTCTGTAATAAAACAATGGATAGAGTTGCGATGAGGCGACTCATCAGCAAGTTAGTCGTTTGTTTCGGGGTTGCATCTACAACAAATATTTCGGATCAAGTTAAAGTTTTGGGTTTTCAGCAAGCTACAGAAGCATCTGTCTCACTGGGCATCGACGATCTCCTAGCAGTGCCGTCTAGGGGATGGCTTGTACAAGACGCTGAGAGATAAAGTTATGTGTCGGAGCAGCATTATCGTTGCGGCAGTCTGCATGCCGTGGAGAAGTTACGTCAATCAATTGAAGCCTGGTACGCTACAAGCGAATGTTCAAAACGGGAAATGAATCCCAGTTTCAAAATGATCGATCCTTTAAATCCAGTCCACATGATGTCTTTTTCGGGGGCTCGGGGAAGTATATCTCAAGTCCATCAGTTGCTCGGCATGAGAGGATTGATGTCGGATCCCCGGGGACAAGTAATTGATCTACCCATCCGAAGAAACCTCCGCGAAGGCCTATCCCTGACGGAATATATTATTTCTTGTTACGGTGCCCGCAAGGGCGTCGTGGATACCGCCGTTCGAACCTCCGATGCCGGATACCTAACACGCAGACTCGTCGAAGTGGTTCAACACATTGCCGTACGCAGAAAAGATTGCGAAACGACCAAAAGCATTGCCTTACTTAATATCATCGAAGAGAAACGAGAATCTATTAGAACAATATCATATCAAAAATTGGTTGGACGTGTGCTGGCAGATAATGTCTACCGGGATGTTAGATGTATTGCCACCCGTAATCAAGATATCAGTGATGGACTGGCTAGTAACTCAGTAGTATCGACGCAGCCAATATATGTAAGATCTCCTTTGACGCGTAAAAGCATTTTCTGGATTTGTCAGTTGCGTTATGGTCGGAGTCTTGCTCAGCACGATTTAGTGGAATTGGGGGAAGCCGTTGGTATCATTGCGGGTCAATCCATTGGAGAACCGGGAACTCAATTAACATCAAGAACTTTTCATACAGGTGGGGTATTTACGGGCGATATCGCAGAATACGTACGAATTCCGTTTAATGGACTTATTAATTCCGATGGGAGGCTTGTTTACCCTACACGTACGCGACATGGACATCCTGCTTGGATGTGTCGAAATGATCTATCTGTTGTTATTACGAGTTGCGGCGATATACATAATTTTGTCGTGCCAGCTCAAAGTCTACTTATGATTCGAAGTGGTCAGTATGTTGAAGCGCAGCAAATCATCGCGGAAGTAAGAGCCAAGGAGTTTCCCCTTAAGGAACGTATCCAAAAAGCTATCTATCCAAATTTAAGAGGAGAGATTCACTGGAGTAAATTTGTGTGGCATGTACGCGATTGCATAAACAATCCCATTCGTGTCGTACGCGAGGCGGGTCATATCCGGATTCTTTCAGGAGCTTATAACGAATCCAACGAAAGCTACTTGTTTTATAAAGATCAGGATAGAGTTGGTATCAAATTCAACTCCACCGAAAGGAGATGCAATTCCCTCGAAACAATCGGTAAAGATAAAATTGATGTCGCCAGCTGGGAAGGTTCGCGAGAAAATATCGAAGAATTTGGAATCGATCCAAAATGTTTTTTAAGTTGGTCAAAACCCCCAATATTTAACTATATTTTATCTAATATAAAGGTGGAGCGGTCCCAAAAAACTGAATCCGTTTCTCTGTTGTTGGAAAGACAACAAGAAAATCTCAAAGAATCCTGTTTCGTAAATATTGATGTTCAATTAAATATCATTTTGTCTGAAAATGATGTCTTTGCCATCTGCGACAAATTTGAGTATCGAACTGGTACTTCGGGGATTCTGAAATATGGCACCATAAAAATTGAATCTATCGATGAAGAGACAGTCGTTTTTGACGGTAAGGTGGAAAAAATAACTTGTGGCTCATGGTATAGAGTAGTCGGGGGAGGCAATTCTTTCCTAATTCCCGAGGAGTCTTATACTATATATGAACACCCATCATCTATTTTGGTAACAAACGGTACTATTGTAGAAGAAGGCGCGCGAATAACTGATACTATTAGTAGTAAAATACGTGGACTAATCCGAATCGAAAAGACATTAACAAATAGTATTACGGCAAGAGTATTACCCGGATATATCCATAATCCGGGAAGGCCAACTAATATACCCAGACAAAACATTAATCTAGTAAAACCAGGTAATATGATTCCCGATGGAATCGAAGCCGAGGATTGGGTTTACCTCCAATCGGTTACACTTTACAGGAGAAGAAAGACCTCTGTCCCGGTAAGACCAGTTGTCAAATACGACGTATCTGGCGATTCCTTGGTGCAAGGAGTCTTTCGTGTCGACAGGCCGAAAACGCAGAAACGCACGAAAGCTCAAACCTCTCTATGTATCTCCCATAAAAATGGTGAGAGAATCGAAATGATTAACCATACGACTACTCAATTAATTCGAACTTTTTTAGTGGCTGGGTGGCGAAGACGCCTTCGTGAGACCCCTTTAAAGAAAAAGAACTACTTATCCCTCACCAGTGTGAAAATTAAGAATCTCTTTAGTACTTTTCTTCAGGTGAATTTAGTAGCGTCTCCCCCTACAAGAAGGCTTGGGGTCAGTCAGGTTTCTCAAAAATTGGTGTCTGCCGACAAGCCCTCTCTCGCTCAAGTCTATCTATTTGACGACGGCAGTGATTTAGTTCTCAAATATCGGAGCATTACTGTTCATTCGGTGTCGGAGCGTGGTGCATCTTTCTTAACTTTGTCACCGTTTGACTTCTCTCGTAATAATTTTCTTGCTGATTCAAACAGTAATAGCTACGATAAAAGAGTTGGAGAATATTTTCCCTCCTCAGAATCAAGTATAGTTAGCTCAACCGGGAGTCCGAGAAACATTTCACCCAGTTTCAAATGTGAATCTTCTTCAGAAAAGTCTCCAAATCTAAATAGTAAAGGGGGGTTGATTAACTTCGAGAGATCGAGCTTCACTTGTTGTCAATCAAATTTTGAGGAGGTAGGTCTATCGGGGACTTCACACACTACTTCCTACTTGTCGGCTCCCCCTTATTTGGCGCTGAGTAGCAATCCCCCCTTCTTCAGAAATTATTTTCTTGATTATTCGACAGATACGTATGCCGCAGATACGTCGAAACATCGACACCGACATCGGTATATAATTGATGAAAACAAATTAATGTTGAAATGTCCTATAAATCCTTTTCTCAATAGATTTTTCTTGAAGAAGCCAATTCATTCGTCGCCAAAATTGTCTAGTCGGGGAATCCTTTCAATTAATCTAGGACTACTAATCAGTAGAAATCGATTTCTCTGTGGAAGTAGTGTATTTCTACAGTCCGGTCAGGTCGTAGCCATTCACCGAGATTACTTATTAGTGAGAACTGGTAAAACTCTGCTGGCGACCCGGGGAGCGGCTCCTCATAAGATATCTGGAGACATCATTGGGGAGGGGGATACATCAATAACATTACCCCACGATAGGTTGAAATCTGGAGACATCACGCAGGGTCTCCCGAAGGTTGAGCAGCTGCTAGAGTCTCGTTCTGTTGCTTCTATTCCAGTAAGAATCGAAGATCTTTTTAGAAAATGGAATCAGGGTATTACGAAATTAATTGGGAACCTCTGGAGCCACTTCCTAAGTGCCGGAACAAGTATGGAATACTGCCAACTAATTTTAATTAATGAAATTCGAGAAGTTTACGAATCTCAAGGGGTACAAATATCTGACAAACATTTAGAAATTATTATTCGGCAACTGACATCAAGGGTGGTAGCATCGGAAGATGGGATAACCAATGTTTTCTTTCCTGGGGAGCTTGTGGAGTTGTCACAAGCGGAACGGATGAATCGTGTATCAAAGAGACCAATTTTTTATGAACCCATTATACTGGGAATGACAAAGGCATCTCTTAATACTAGTAGTTTTCTATCAGAGGCGAGTCTTCAAGAAACTACGCGAGTATCGGCCAAAGCTGCTCTCCGTGGTCGAATTGATCGGTTAAAGGGGTTGAAGGAAAACGTTATTCTTGGTGACGCCGTCCCCGTTGGAACAGGTAGTCCAGAAATCGTTTGCCAACTAGAAGTGAATAAACGAAAGGGGTTTCATTTGGAAATAAGTAGGAATAGCAAAAATCCAACTTGGGAAACAAAATATGATTTATGTGACTACCACGAGAGGCGAACCATCGACCCCAACCTATTCACCCATATAGGGTTGAGTCGATCTTTTTCTTATGTTAATCTCGAGGTGAGATAAGGAGTTCCTCGATATCAAATAACGTTTCTGCGCGTCTCAACTGGCAAATTTGATCACCAGATTGTAATAATTTATCAAATTTAGTTAAAATGAAACGAATTTACAGCTTTCTATACCTGAGGGGAAGATGCAACAGAAAAATTGGAATATCGATTTGGAAGGAATGATGGCAGCAGGAATTCACTTCGGTCACCAAACTCAGAAATGGAATCCCAGGATGTCACCCTATATATTTACAGAACGGAAGGGTGTTCATATTCTCGATCTAACTCAGACTGCCCGTCTTTTATCTGAAGCCTGTGACCTGGTATTTGATGCAGCAGCGGAGGGAAAGGAATTCCCAACGATTGGTACAAAACATCAGGTAGCTGATTTGATATCAGCAGCCGCAACAAGATCTCAATGTCACTATATTAATGAAAAATGGTTAGGCGGTACGTCGACAAATTGGTTCACCACAGAGATGCGTCTTCGTAGGTTTCAATACCTGCAAAACGGAGAAGATACGGGGGGGTTCGACTGACTTCCGAAGCAAGAGGCGGCGATTTTGAGGGGATAACTTTTTAAATTAAAGAAGTGTCTAGGCGGCATTCAATATATGTCAAATTTACCCGATATTGTGATAATTACTGATCAACACGAATAATCTACTGCCCCTAAAGAATGTATTATTTTAGGCATTCCCACAATTTGCGTTGTTGATACAGATTGCGACCCGGATCTCGTAGATATCCCAATCCCTGGTAATGACGACGCGCGACCCTCAATCCGATGGATATTGAACAAACCAACTTTAGCTATTTGTGAAGGTCGTTCAAACTCAAAGTTTTCCGAATCAAATTAATAAGTGGCAAGGTTCAGAACTGCCTCGACAGCTTGCGATGAAATGGCGAAGAAAATTACATCGTAATTGGGGATATTGTCTAGTTTCTGATGAAACTAATTTGCCTTCGTTTTCTTCCCCAGAAAGGAGAAAATAACAATTCGTAGTGATCGCCTTAAATATTTTAGATAAATTTCTCCATTGAGAGGGGGGTATTACGCACATTGAGCAGCTGCAAATTTATGAGGTGGATGATCTGTATCAAGTATCGAGTGTAGAAGTAGGCTAACATTCTTATTGGCAAATAGGAGATTTCCAAGTTCATGCACAGGTTCTTGTAACTTCCTGGGTCGTTATCGCCTTGTCGTTGGCTTTACCCATTGTAGGTACCAGAAATCTGCAAACCATACCGACTGGCAGCCAAAATTTCATCGAGTATGTTCTTGAATTTATTAGGGATTTAACTAGGACCCAGATGGGGGAAGAGGAATACCGTCCTCGGGTTCCATTTATTGGAACGATGTTTCTATTCATTTTTGTCTCCAACTGGTCCGGTGCTTCGTTTCCCTGGCGAATCGTTCAGTTACCCCATGGAGAGTTGGCTGCACCTACCAATGATATCAACACTACTGTTGCGTTAGCCTCGCCTACATCGGTAGCACACTCTTATGCGGGTTTACACAAGAGAGGTTTCAGTTACTTCGGTAAGTATATCCAGCCAACTCCGGTACTACTACCTATTAACATTTCGGAAGATTTTACCAAACCCCTATCGCTTAGTTTTCGACTGTTTGGAAATATTTTGGCTGACGAGTTGGTAGTAGCTGTTCCCGTCTCTTTAGTACCTTCAATTGTTCCTGTACCAATGACGCCTCTAGGATTATTTACAAGTGCCATACAGGCTTTGATTTTTGCCACTTTAGCTGCAGCTTATATTGGGGAATCCACGGAGGGCCATCATTAATTTAGTTGGAATGAGTCATTCCAAAAGACTATATGGAATCACGAAATAATTTCTTTGAGAACCGTTTATTGGGTCGCCGTAGTGGAAAAAAACCGTTTCCGTGGTATCATGCTGTAGCAATACGAGACCCGTGTTGTCTCCTCCTCTACTCCGAATAGCGGTAGGAGGGAGGGACGGGGGGGGGGGGGTTAAGAATTCCCGCATGGCCCTCCAAATTGAAATTGAGTCATTTAAGATTTTGACTAAAAAAAGAACCATTACCAAGCTAATTTACTATTTTGGAAAGTCTATACAAAAGGTTTGGGAAGCAATTTATCGTTTTTTTTTCGCTTCCTGCTTGAACCGATTTAGATCTGAGTTACGCACCTACGTCACAGTCTATTAAATGAATTGATTAGATCTTACTTGCATTGAAATTGAAATGGGCGTAGTTCAGTTCAGTAGGTAATAATTGGTATTACCAAATACTCAAATTTATTCGATTCAATTTTACTATATCAGATTAGGCGGGAAGTCGCACTGATTCACGTAGAAAATAGATGTGCCTTTTTCATACTTCATTGTTTATCAAAATTAAACATTAAGTATGTGACGTGTTACATCACAGTACTAGTTTTGATCAGATTCATGTGGAATTGATTTCTTGATTAACGTCTACTAGAAAGTCTTCGTTGCGACGAGTCTAGTTAGCACCCAACGAAATAATATTGATTAACGTAAATAAATTAGGAGGAGACTAATACGAATCCATCGATTTCTGCTGCTTCTGTTATTGCTGCTGGGTCAGCTGCAGGCCTCGCCTCAATCGGACCCGGTATCGGCCAAGGCACTGCTGCAGGTCAGGCAGTCGAGGGTATTGCGAGACAACCGGAAGCAGAAGGCAAGACACGAGGTACTTTATTATCGAGTTTGGCTTTCATGGAAGCTTTGACAATTTATGGATTAGTTGTAGCTCTAGCTTCGTTATTTGCGAATCCGTTTGTTTAACTTGTCTAAAATAAAAAGTAGTTTGTTGCACCTCCTCCCCTCCTCGAACTACTTACAAATCAGCGGCAAACCGCTAATTTGGGGGGAGGGGCTTACAAGGAAGTTGCTGCTCCATCTACCCAACCGGGTTCCTCCAGCGTTTACTCGTGATTACCCCCCCCCCCCTTCTCTACCAACTAGAAAGTTTTTACTAATAGGGTAAACCAATATAAGTTGCCAAAATTAGTGACTCGGAAAATATTGTCTTCGTCGCAGTTTTCTTCTGATTCTTCGGAATTCAAGGTTTGTCATTTCCTCACAGGCTGGACCAGAGGTTGTCTAAATCTTGCAAAATCTTCCAGGAGGGAAAGGATTACGAGAAGTGTAAGTGAGATCGCTGCTCCCTCAAGTGATTGGACTCCTGCCGCAGGTATTGGCTTAAATACCAATATTTTAGAGATAAACTTAATTAATTTAATTTTAGTACTAGGTATATTGTTTTACTACGGAAAGGGGGTGTGTGCGAGTCGTATATCCGAGTGGGATAACTGTTTTTCTCAGTTGCACCTGAAACAAAAGTGCAAAACCCCGACGAATTCCCTGTAAATAAATGTTATGCAAGAACCGGAGCATTCCGTGTAATCGATGAAATTTTAACCTCTGTTAACCGATTCCCGGGACTGTCGTCAATATGGTTAAAGCCAAGTCGCTTGAAGTCTTAGCAAAATTGGGGTTCTCTTCCCCCTACCGCGTAAGCCAAATCGCGATTGGAGACGCATTATTCACCATATTCGGTATATGACGCCCATATCAGGAATACTTCGATTTGTACCATTTCTCAAAATAGATACTTAATACTTTTATAGGTAGATATCTAGATAGATAAATGTCGGAGTTGATTTAGCTTAATCTTCTTTAATTTGCTGGATAGACAACCTATACAAGATGAATACCACTTGGAAAAAGCGGCTCTCGAATAATTATTAATTATCTGGGAGAGTCCCCAATTTTTTTTCTTATCCAAATATTGATTATTTCATCTAAGCATATTCAAGGTGAATCTTGTTAGTTGATGGGAGATAAAAAGGGGGCGGGCCCGTGTGCGAATCCAACGTTTGTTGGATTCTATCAATTTATCGGGAGAGACGGGCAGGAAAGCCGAATGGATCGAAACATCCATGTTCGGTTTGGGAAGAGATTACTAGTCTCCGAGAATCGGAGATCTGTAATCCACTTTCATTGATCAATTTTTTGGAAAATCGTGAAAGAACAATTTTGAATACAATTAGAGATGCGGAAGAGCGTCACAAAGAAGCTTCTAACAAACTTCAGAAGGCTCGTATTCGTCTGCAGCAAGCAAAAGTTAAAGCGGATGAGATCCGAATCAATGGACTTATGCAAATGGACAAGGAACAACGGGATCTCGTTGATGCAGCTGACGAAGATTTAAAAGGATTGGAGGATAGTAAAAATTATGCGATTCGCTTCGAGAAGCGACGCGCTATTGAGCAGGTTCGGCAGCAAGTTTCTCGACTGGCGTCCGAAAGGGCTCCGGAAAGCCTAAATAGTCGTCTGGATAATCAGCTGCATCTGCGAATGATTGATTATCACATCGGCCTGTTTAGAGCCATGGACAACAAATCTGATTAGTTCCAATTTCACTACTAGTTTCCATCTTATCACCTCATTCTAAATTATAAAGCGGGTTTTATTTTTACTTCTTTCTCTTCTAGTAATATTTTTTGGCAAAAATGGTAATAAACATTCGACCTGACGAAATTAGCAGCATTATCCGCAAGCAAATTGAAGGGTATGTCCCAGAAGTGAAAGTTGTTAACATTGGTACCGTACTTTAAGTCGGAGATGGGATCGCCCGTATTCATGGACTCAACAAAGTAATGGCTGGTGAATCGGTAGAATTTGAGGACGGTACAGCAGGGATTGCTCCGAATCTGGAATCTGATAATGTTGGGGCCGTACCGACGGGTGATGGTTTGACCATACAAGAGGGAAGCTCCGTAAGAGCGACAGGAAAGATTGCCCAAATACCAGTTAGTGACTCATTTTTGGGTCGCGTCGTAAATGCACTGGCTCAACCTATTGATGGGAGAGGTCAAATCCCAGCTTCCGAGTTTAGATCGATCGAATCCGCCGCTCCAGGGATTATTTCGAGACGTTCCGTATACGAACCTTTACAAACAGGTCTTATTGCTATTGACTCCATGATTCCTATCGGTCGCGGCCAGCGGGAGTTGATTATTGGCGATAGACAAACTGGTAAAACAGCAGTAGCTACAGATACTATTTTGAATCAGAAAGGTCAAAATGTTATATGTGTCTACGTAGCCATTGGCCAAAAAGCTTCTTCTGTGGCTCAGGTAGTAGACACCTTTCAAGATCGCGGTGCCATGGAATATACGATCGTAGTATCGGAAACCGCGAATTCTCCAGCCACTCTGCAATATCTTGCTCCCTATACAGGAGCAGCTTTAGCCGAATACTTTATGTATCGCAAGCAGCATACCCCGATTATCCATGACGATCCTTCTAAACAAGCTCAAGCTTATCGACAAATGTCTCTGCTACTAAGGAGACCACCTGGGCGAGAAGCATATCCGGGAGATGTTTTCTATCTACATTCTCGTCTCCTAGAGAGAGCAGCTAAGTTAAGCCTCCAATTAGGGGAAGGTAGCATGACAGCTTTACCTATTGTTGAGACACAAGCGGGAGATGTGTCAGCTTACATCCCTACTAATGTTATTTCTACCACTGATGGATAAATATTTTTATCAGCAGATCTATTTAATGCCGGGATTCGACCAGCAACAAATGTGGGTATTTCTGTATCCAGAGTGGGCTCTGCAGCTCAAATAAAAGCTATGAAACAAGTGGCTGGCAAATTAAAATCGGAATTAGCACAATTCGCGGAATTGGAGGCTTTTGCACAATTCGCTTCTGATCTCGATAAGACTACTCAGAATCAGTTAGCTAGGGGCCAGCGATTGCGTGAGTTGCTTAAGCAGTCTCAATCAGCCCCATTATCGGTGGAGGAACAGGTGGCCACTATTTACACCGGAGTCAACGGATATTTGGATATACCAAAAGTCGAACAAGTCAAGCGATTCTTGGTTCAGTTACGTGAGTATGTAATAACTAACAAACCTCAATTTGGTGAAATTACTCGTTCTACAAAAATATTTACAGAACAAGCGGAGACACTTCTGAAAGAGGCAATTAAGGAGTCAACAGAAATTTTTATACTGCAAGAAAAGTAAGTGACACGGCTGCAGATTCCGCCTGGGAAATTAAATAGGGCAACTCCCGGTCATTATCCGACCGTTTCTTCTTCATCTACGCCGATAAAATAAAATCGCCTCAAACATAGAATTACGCCCAATAGGATTTGAACCTATACTTAGGGTTTAGAAGACCCCTGTCCTATCCATTAGACGATGGACGTTTGTTCTTCCCCTTTCTTTGTTCCTCCCTTTTCTTGGCTGATTACGAATACGTCTACGGATTAGTTACCAAATCGTGAACAAACTCTCGAGTTCTTGTTTGTTCACGATCCAATCCATGGGTGAAAGGGTTAATTCGACCGGGGCTCCGAGATTCTCAGCATCACCAGCGGGTAGCGGGAATCGAACCCGCATCAGTAGCTTGGAAGGCTAAAGGTTATAGTCGACAGTAATAAATGGTTTTAATGTCGCTAATTCAGAACCGAACATGGAAGTTTCCGCCCATTCGGCTCCTTTATGGGAATCGAGGGAAGCTAGGTAGTAGAAAATCTGGTACAAAATGGGTGGAGAGTTTGTCCCCATATCCATATATTTAGTTAAATGGAACAATTAGATGGGTGAACTGTCTCCCTTGTTTCAAAAGAAGGGAGCATATGTCAAAATTACTTCCATGGGGATTTAGACTTCCTCTACATCGGAATCTACAGGGGCTTCTCTCTCTTTTCTCCCGTCCGAAAAGGAGGGAGCCACCTTTATTAAGTAGTGTCCATAAAATCTATGTCAGTCTTGCTTACGTTTTGGTCGTATAGCGTGGATATACTTCTTAGATGATCCTTTGAAAAAGTAAAAATTAGTTTCACCAATTTTTATTTTCTATTTACTTCGTTCTTTATTTCTACTTCCAACAATCCTTAGGAAAATATTTCTCACCGAGTCGGAAGCAGCTGCCACTGCTTAACCAAAAAAAGTGCTTGACTTGATAATCCTGATAAACCAAGATTAATCTACCTGTAACTTCTGAGCTTGGATTTTTTATCTCCAAGGTTCAGTAACGATGAGGCAAATATTTTAGATGTCTACCCATAGATTCCTAATTTTTCCTCCTTCCGGAATCATCCCAAGTTTCTTGCATACCAAAATAATCCTGCTTCGTCATCAACCAGTACGACTTCCGAAGTACAAGAGTAACGGGAATGGCGCACCTTTTCCACACTACTAACTAGTAAAGGAAAATAGATGTACTTTTGTAAAAATGAAGCTTTTTAATTTAGTTGAGATTCAATTTGAAAGATCCCTTAACTAATAAAATAAATATGAGACGAGTCGCACTTTTACCACTAAACTATACCCGCTATGGTACAATCATATTATACCAGCTACTTGTACATTCGCGAGGCGCTCCAACCGTGTTTACGTCTGGTTATGGGAGGAGACACCCCCCCCCCCCCCCCCCCCCGCGCCTCCGCACACATCTCGTATATATACGAAATTGACATCTATTTCACGGTTACGTTGTCTACATCAAAGATTACCCCTTCGAGCTGCCAATAGTGCGATTACTAATGGTCCTGATGCAACTACCAACGCCAAGATAGCAAGTTGCACAATTACCTCTAGATTCATCATCCCTCCTTCTATCGTTTTTCATAAATATATATATATATTGATACTAAGAAATTTTATAAAAAAATTAAAAAATATATTTTTTAATTTTTCTCCTTTCCCCCCGTCTATGGGGGAGGAACAGATGGCATCAATTTGATGAAATGAAATTATTTTGTTACTTAATTGGTGCTTCCGCGGCAAGCACTTTAGCTGCGAGGTTGGTCATTGCACCATATTTACTGGCCTCTAGTTCAGATTGCGGAAGCAAATTCGCCATTTTTGGCTAGGCTAAAAAACATTAAATCCTTTTTGGGCAAGATTTTTGATTTGTACCCAATAGATTTAGTTACAAATTCATTTTCTTCTTTATGTTGTAAGGATAAATAGGGGGTACCAAGAGAGAAGAAGCAAAGGAAAAATTACTTAAAAATAGTTTCGAATTTGATTCTGGCAAGTGAAGTAGTACGCAATTAAGGTCATCCCTTCCGCAAACTTTATTGCAGGTGTAGATTGCAGGTATAGACTTACAACCTAATTTCGTGTTAAATTTGGGTAGAGATACGTCCTTAGTTGCTTGGAGAGATGGCCGAGGGGTTTAAAGCGTCGGATTGCTAATCCGTTGTACAACTCATATGTACCGAGGGTTCAAATCCCTCTCTCTCCTTTATCTTCAAGGAAATTAAATCAGATGGATTGCTAAATTGATCCTGCTCTCAACGAGATAGCTAAGGCATCCACTTATATCTAATCCCTACGTCCGGGGTTTCGTCCAGGATCATTTGATAAAAATCCGAAAACGAAAAGGGAGACGAAAAAGATAACTACTGCATAGACAAATAGTTTGAGGGTAAGCATGATAACATCTCCATGTTTCCTAAAAAAAATTAGGGATAAGGTAGGGCAAAACAACTTCGTTCGGAATACCTAATTTATATATACCTTTCATATTTGTTATATCTGTATGGACATATGGGTATGATTTCTCTTCCCAATTGGAAGAAAGAACCCGGTTTTTATGAAACGTTATTTCACCCAATGAATTCTATTTATTCCATTCAGTATTTTGGCTTCTTCTTATTATTTCAACTTTGGTAAATGGGAAGTTGTATAAACACCTAATTAATTGAAAATTTGATGTTTGTCAAACTCAGGTAAACCGTGGGGATTCGATCCTATTTTTTCTATATAAAAGTGAATATGTCGATACTGATGTCTCCGCCTGCAGATGCCAGAACCATATAAGAGGGTTGCCATTTACCAAAATTAATTTTTCGTTTGAATTGCAAAGACCCCCCCCCCCTTTTTTTTCCATCCAATTTCAACTGTTTGACAACTTTTTCCATTTGGTGAGGCGAGGAGCGAGGCATTCCAAAATTAAGCAACCCCCCAGCACTTATTACCGGAAGCTAACTGCGGCTTGCCAAACGAAGGCTAAGAGAAGGAAAAACACTGGTATTACCGGCATTACATCTACAATCGGATCAAAGATTGCATAAGCTTCGGGTAATTTGGCGAAAGAAGTGCCGTTGAGGTGAATAGAATTTCCCAGATAGATGTCATACAAAACTATCATCTTCATTCTCCAGTGATGTAACAAGTAATTCCTCTCCGACATGGTTGCACATCACTTCTCAATTGGTTGACCCGTCGGGTATATATTATTATATTTTTTTTCATTCGAATAATTGGGATTCACCAAAAATCTAACCAGTTCTAGTTGGTGCTCCTTCGTAACCGAGCAAGTAACTACAAAAGCCGGTTGACAGGAAACCCAAAGTGTGAGATAGTCATCGTACCGACCAATTTTTTGTGGGGCGTGGCCAAGCGGTAAGGCAGCGGGTTTTGGTCCCGTCACTCGGAGGTTCGAATCCTTCCGTCCCAGATTTAATTTTATGAAAAAAAAGATCTCCCGCATTTTTACGGACTAGAAATTCAAAAAGTTATAAATCTTATTTCTAGCTTCGATTTGCGATCTACCCCCTCCTTCGATATACTCGATATGGTAGTTTCCCCCGATGGATCTCCCAGTTTATATTATGATGATAAGCCACATATAGCAATAGATCCCCTTATGACGCGAAGCAACAAAATGATATCGAAATTAAATTATGAAATTAGCTTATTGGATGTATGCTGGACCCGCTCACATAGGTACCTTACGAGTAGCTAGTTCTTTCAGGAACGTACATGCTATAATGCATGCCCCTTTAGGAGATGACTATTTCAACGTGATGCGTTCCACGTCGGAGAGGGAGAGGGATTTCACCCCAGTAACTGCTAGTGTAGTGGACCGCCATGTATTGGCGCGTGGGTCTCAGGAAAAGGTTATAAATAATATAAGCCGAAAAGATGAGGAATAACACCCCGATCTAATTGTTTTGACACCTACGTGTACCTCTAGCATTTTACAGGAGGACCTACAAAATTTTGTAGATCGAGCTTCTTTGTCTTCCGAATCTGATGTAATTTTAGCGGATGTCAATTATCACTGAGTTAATGAGCTTCAAGCGGCAGATAGAACCTTGGAACAAATAATTCGATTTCATCTGGATAGGGCTCGTAAACGAAGTACCTTGGACCGATCCGTAACAATCGTACCTTCAGCAAATATTATAGGAATTTTTACCTTAGGCTTCCACAATCAACATGACTGTCGCGAATTGAAACGTTTACCTGGAGAATCGGGAATTTCAGTCAATCAAGTAATCCCAGAGGGGGGATATCTCAAATACTTGAAGGATTTACCAAGAGCTTGGTTCAATATAGTTCCCTATCGCGAAGTAGGCTTGATGGCAGCAACTTTTTTGGAAAGAGAGTATGGAATGCCTTACATATCTATAACTCCCATGGGGATTTCAAACACAGCCGACTTCATTGGACAGATTGAGAAGCTTGTGAATGTGTGGGCTTTCGCACTGTCAGATAAAAGACTTAACTACAAATTATATATTGATAATCAAACTAAATTTGTTTCCCAAGCAGCTTGGTTTTCAAAGTCTATTGATTGTCAAAATTTGGCTGGAAAAGAAGCAGTAGTTTTCGGTGATGCAACTCATGCAGCTTCAATTACCAAAATACTCGTTAAAGAAATGGGAATTCGTGTCAGTTGCTCAGGCACGTATTGCAAGCATGACGCAGAACGGTTCAGCGAACAAGTTCAGGGTTTATGTGATAAAGTAATAGTTACGGAAGATCATACCGAAGTCGGAGATACGATAGCCCGTATTGAACCTTCTGCCATATTTGGAACTCAAATGGAGCGTCATATTGGCAAACGTATTGACATCCCGTGCGGGGTCATTTCTTCACCAGTTCATATTCAGAACTCCCCTCTGGGATATCGACCCTTCTTGGGTTACGAAGGAACCAATCAAATAGCCGATTTAATCTACAACTCATTTAATCTGGGTATGGAAGATCATTTATCAGATGTTTTCGGAGGGCATGATACCAAAGAGGTAAGCAATAAGTCTCTATCAACAGATAGAAAAGATATTAATTGGACTCCCGAAGCTGAGTCGGAACTAAATAAAATTCCTGGTTTCGTAAGGGGAAGAGCCAGAAAAAACACCGAAGTCTTTGCAAAACAAAACGATATTTCAAAAATTACAATTGATGTAACGTATGCGGCTAAAGAAAAATCAAGTCTTTAATTTGATAAACTGTATAAATAATCATTTGAGATAAGTTCCGGTTTGCTTAACTTCACCTCGCATCATGGAGTTTGTATCAGAGGTATTAGTCGAAGATACTGGGGCAATAAAATAAGTATTTAACAGGAAATTAATTCTCGGTTTTTAGATATTACGGTAAAACCTCGCTTGAGGCGACATGGTAAGAAGCAGCGTGTGACTCGAACATCGAGATCGTTTTTGCGGAGTTTAGGACCCGCCGGTTTCACTCGAAGAGTGGAACGTTCTTGATTCGACATTTGCTAAAAATAATTACCCAATGAAACTTGAATAATATTTATTTATTGAAATCTATTTTTATTTCTGGGAGAAAGTTGTATCTATGGTTATTTGAAAAAAATAGCGCGGTGAAGCCTCATTAGTCCGTTACTCTGTATGTTCCTACCGGAAATTGAATTTTCGTGAGGTTGACTCGGTATTACCGGATTCAGACGATTCAACCATCTTATCTCGATTGAGTTTTATTTCATCCATAATTTATAACAGATATAGAAGAAAACTTAATTGATGAATTTCTTTTTTAGGGGTCGATAAAGATGGGTTCTGTTGCTACCAACTTTTAATTTGGAAAAGCCTCGGGGTTAAGCCTAAACCTAAGGATTGACGAAATCGATCTACGAACGAAGAGATATTCGATATCCAGTTGAACTCATTAGCAAGTAAATCGGAAATGAAAGAAGAGGTGGGGGAGTAAGTCCATCTTCTCACTCACCCTACCTATTTATTTTATAGTTTTGTCTTCTACAGAAGGATAATTCGTGGGGAGATAATTCAGTAAATCGGAGAATATCTGCATCATACACATATGAGTTAAAAGTATTTTTCTGCAATTGGATAGAGCAGGTAGTTATCTATTCAACTGAAGTTGTGCTCCAAGCCGCACGAATTCAACGTTTCATATACGGTTTTGCGGGGGGGGGGGGGCCGTACCGTGTGCACCCGCCTATCCCGATAGGTTACTTACCGAATAATTGCAATTGATACCCAGTTTCGGAGAGAAGGTAAAGCTATTGAGGAGGTTGGTTTTTACAACCCTCGAAAAGAGCAAACCCAATTGGATTTATTTGCTATTGCTACCTCACTTAAACAGGGAGCTCAATCAACAGTAACTGTTCGTGACATTTTGAAACGGGCGAAGGTGTCCGAACAAATCGGAATCAACCTCTAATTATAAATCAAAATTTAGGAGAATATAATGGGCCCAGTTTACAGATCTTTTCAGGTGTTTTTATATTATCCCCCTCTTTTACTTACACTCTACATCTATGCCGTATTTGGCATTCCCCTAAAAAGTAGAGTATTTCGGAGGGACTATTGGTTTTCTGTCAGAAACTTTTTTGAAGAAAGTGATATCGGACATATCTTTCTGAGCGTGATAAAAAATTGGAAGAGGGGACGGGGGCGGGAGTAGCTCAAGCCGGCGACATCATTACTACCGGAACAAATTTTCCCACCCAACTCAATTTGGGGTTAGAGGTTGACCAACGACTTTACCCGATTAAAAAGTTAGTAGAACTCGGCACAACTTTTCAAAATATGTTTTCAGCTTGACACATTACCGAGGATCAAATTAGAAAATATTTTATTTGTGTGGATGCTTCCCCCACAAAAACCGAATTAGTAAGTATTTACTATATTGGTAAGTATCTAATATTAGTAAGTATTTACTACCTTCGGGTTTCACGTTGTCTAACGAAACGGATGATTCCTCATTTGCCAATACAACGGTTAAAAAATTGTAGCTTTATCTTACTCATATAATGAAAATTTAGCTACTAATTTAATAAATTGAATCCTTCGGAGAAAATTTATTACGGGATATAGTAATGTTTGGGAGTTACTGCGATGAAAATAACTTCTGGATCCCTTCCTAGATTTGATACATCACGGAGAAATGAAAGGCTTAGCGTTAATCAAGATTGCTTCTCATATCTACTTCTTTTTTTACCTAGAGATAATTTTTATTCAGTCGCTTGTAAGTCTTGTTTCGATAGACAAAACATAGATTTAATCTTCGGGGCTTGTAGTGCGGTAGCGACAAAACGTTTAGTTGATAGCGTGCGTTACCAAGATTATTCGGAGATTTTCTATTCAGAATTTGTTTGAAAATGAAGCAGTCGGCTTGATATAGATTCGTATCTTCACGTACTTTTACAAACAATATGTCTAATTTTGGGAATACCTCTTTTACGCCAGCTAGCTACTGAAACAAGTAACAATTCGAAAATTTCACAGTCTACTCATTCAATATTTTTATTTTCGGAAGATAGATTGCCAAAATCTAGCCATGTTTTAGAGATCGAGATGTCACAGAATCTCCATGTAGAAACTGTAGTTCGCCTGTTTCGCCGACGAATTAGAGATGTTCCATTCCTACATCTATTAAGGATAGTTATTCACGCGTACAAAACTTCGTATGAAAAATTTATTCAATTTCGGTTTCGGAAGCGAAGAAGACAGAGAAGTATTGAAACGTTACTCCAAAATTTTTACACTTACGAAATCGATTCGATGTTGCTAATTCTATGGGCACGGATGCGTAAGTTGCAATCGAGATATTTGGTATCTCCCGATCGAAATAACGTGATTAGAAAAAAAAAACGTGTTTCCAGATATAATTTTCAATTAGATGCAATCGGCGTCAACCACCGTCTTATTCGAAGTTTGTGCATTCACTTTGGAAGATATAGAAACAAATCTATTTTAGTTTTTCATGGAGCCCAATATTTCGTAAAAAAATGGATTCACTATATTTTGATATTTCTTAAATTTCATTTACATTATCTAACAAAATTTATCCGAATACGTACCAATTTGTTACCTACCGGTTGTGTTTTCTTCTTGGGTTACACATTAACTATTCAGTTAGTATCAAAAGATGTCCGGGTTGAAACCATGGTGGGTCCCTGCAGCAGTATATCGAGTGGCAAAAAAAATTGTCCAAGGATTCCAATTTTGCAGCTAGTTAAACTTTTGGAAAAAGAGAAGTTCCGCGATAGTAATGGATATCCAACTAGTAAATTAGCCTGGGCTGTGTTAGCCGATGATGATATCTTGAACAGGTTTATAAAAATTTGGAATACTTTTTCTTCGTATCACAGCGCTTCAGTAAATCGAGATGGATTGCGTAGATTGAGATATATGCCACGACTTTCATGTGATAGTACGTCAGCAGGTAAACATAGGAGTACGATACGTCTTCTACGACGTAGGTTTGACCTGGAACTACCAAAAGTGATCCCTGCGTATAGCAAGCTCAACTCTTCTGAAATAAATCGAAGAGTTTGGCATCTAAACCTAATTCGATCTGTTTCATTAACATCTATTTCATTAAAGATATAAGTCCAATAAATACGGTTAATCTTTGCTTTTTCCTTCCTAACTCAATTTATTAAAGCTTATTACCAAATTGATTGGATGAATCAAAAAATAATAGTATCCCGCCATTGTGGCTTATACGGTTACATAGATATGAAAGTATTTAACTCGTTCATTTTCTTTTCATGAAAAAATATGGCGGAAGGTTATCCACTCTCAAATATTATCCTGATTTTTATTACGAATTACATTAATTTTATGTTCCCAGATTTTTTTCTTCTACTCGGTAATCTGTCAACTTTGCCGGAACGTATTTTAGCTCTCAGTTTAATTACAGTTATTGTAACTGATTTATCAAACAAAGGTAGAAATACAATTTTACTTTACCGAATTTCACTAATATCTGTGTTAATTGGCGTGGTTGTTTCATTATGTCAATGGGTGATCCAGATCCAATCGATTTCTACTGCTTCTGAGAATTATTGGATCAGTAATTTTAGCTACATATTTAGATTTCTTTTACTGACTTGTTCGCTACTATCTGTTCCGTTATCAGTTGATTACATACGATGCTCAAAAACGGCTCTGGCAGAATTCCCGTTTTTCTTACTAACTGCAAGTTCGGGTGGAATGGTTCTTTGTTGGGCAAATGATTTGGTCACCCTCTATGTGGCATTGGAATTATCAAGCCTATCTTCTCGTTTCTTGTCTGGACATACCAAAAAAGATATAAGATCGAATGAAGCAACTACGAAATTTCTACCGATGGGTGGAGCTAGCTCGTCCTTCTTGCTATATGGCTTCTCTCCGTTGCATGGAATTTCCGGCGGACAGCTTCAGCTTGATGAAACAGCAAGTGTACTCCCGTTTAGTCAGTATCTTGTTGTAATTCATACCGCTACTGCGTTTATCCCAGCCGGAACGGCGTTCAAACTTTCTCTTGTTCCTTTCCACCAATGGACTCCCGATGTATATGAAGGAGTGCGATTCGTTCGGAAAACAGTTTAGCCATCAGAAAAATTTGAAGATATTATAATTGTTTCTCTCGGTGTCCTGCGAGTGTGCAGGAATGCAGAAATTTCCCTACGTTCCTAGTTACGTCAACAATTTGCTCTTGCCGTACCACAATTTTCAAGAATTGTTCAATCAATAACATACGAGTAAAACAGAGACGAGTGACAAAATTCAGTAGATCCCTTCTTAAATTTATGTCTACTCCTTTATATTGCTTATCTTTATACAAATTTTCTATGAAGTTTTTTCCTACTATTTATTATGAGTAGATTCCGGCGAAACAAAATTGGTAGTTTACACGGATTTAATCAGAAATTCAGTTTATCTCCATGTACATCTTCTTCCCTTCGTCTCCACCTGTCGATGGAAAATTAATAGGCTTGATCCTTCAGAAGCTACTATAAAATTCCTTCAACTTGACAAATCACTCTAAAATGTAATTGAAGTAGTGAAGCTGCCCACTCCGCAAGGAACGAAAAAAGTTGCAATTTGCCTCTCCCGCCCAGCGTGTGTGCCTACCGACTCAACAAGTAGTTTCAGTTG